AAAGGTAAGTAAATAGATCCGAAACATATAAAATGCAGTGAATCCTGCTGTGGAACAAGCTATGATCGCGAAAATAGGTGAATACAACCAACTATCGTTAAGAATTTCGTCTTTTGACCAAAAACAAGCAAGAGGTGGAATGCCACAAAGAGAAAGTGTACCTAACAAAAAAGCAGTTTTTGTAATTGGCACATATTTTTGGAAACCCCCCATAAGAGCCATATTCTGACTTTTCTCTGGAGAATATCCAATAATTCTTTCCATTGAATGAATAATGGATCCAGAGCCTAAAAATAATAATGCTTTCGAATAGGCATGAGTGATCAAATGAAATAAAGCAGCTTGATAAGACCCCATACCGAAAGCTAACATAATATAACCCAATTGCGACATTGTAGAATAAGCTAAACTTCTCTTAATGTCTAGTTGAGCCAGAGCCAAAGTCGCTCCTAAGAGTACTGTTATTATACCTATCAAAGAAATGAGATTCATTACGTAAGGTATAACTGCGAAAAGAGGCAGAAGCCGGCCTACAAGAAAAATTCCCGCTGCTACCATAGTAGCAGCATGTATAAGAGCCGAAATCGGAGTGGGTCCCTCCATGGCATCCGGTAACCATACATGAAGGGGGAATTGTGCCGATTTCGCAATTGCACCGAGGAATAATAGGGCCGCACACAGAGTCAGAAATAAAGAATTTATCCCATGATTCTCAATCAAGTTATTGACTATTTTGAACAAATCTCGAAATTCGAAACTACCCGTTATCCAATAAAGACCTAAGGTTCCTAATAATAAACCAAAATCCCCCACACGATTAGTTACAAATGCTTTTTGACAAGCATTTGCCGCAATTGGTCGCGTGAACCAAAAACCTATTAATAGGTAGGAACACATTCCAACTAATTCCCAAAAAATATAAATTTGTATCAAATTAGAACTCGTAACTAATCCCAACATGGAAGCATTGGAAAAACTCATAGAAGCAAAAAATCTCAAATATCCTTGATCATGAGACAGATAATTGTCACTATAAATAAGAACCAAGATTCCAACAGTAGTAATGACTATTGACATAATAGAAGTAAGTGGATCGATCAAGTCGCCAAACTCTAAGGAAAAATCATGATGGATGGTCCAAGACCATACATATTGATAAATAGAACTCCCGTTTATTTGCTGAATAGCCAGGTCGGCCGAAAAAAGCATAACTATACTTAGTAATAAAACACTAGGAAAAGCCCACATGCGACGCAGATTTTTTGTTGTCGTTGGAACAAGAAGAAGTCCCACTCCTATTGCTAGAGGAACCGGAAGCGGAACGAAAGGTATGATCCATGCATATTGATATGTATGTTCCATAAGAAAATCAAAGTTTTTTCTATTCTTAGTAATTGAATTGTTTCCGATTCACCAGCTCTTATCTCTTTCGGAAGGAACAATCAAATAAAAAAATCAAAATAGGAAAGAACTCAAATAGAATTTTCCATTTTCAATCATTCCATTAATTCTGAATTAATTCTTACAATAATTTCTATTCATAGAACAAGTAAAAAGTCATAGAACAAGTAAAAAGAATTCTCGTACTTGATTCTGATATGGGTCATAGGATCAATCAATAACTCGACCCAATCAAAAGAAGACCTTTGGTATTAGTTTATTCGGGATAATTCACTAATTCTGATTGAGTGGAGTAAGCTGCCTAGGCTTCGAGGAAACTCTACGATACCTATCACTTCACTAACTGTTACTGCGCTTCGAATTGAAAGATGAGAATTTGGAGATAGTATGAAATCTATCTCGGGAATTGTTCTGAACCAAATTTTCAAGTATATTGTATTGTTGATGGCGCCAGGCTCTGATCATTACAAAAATGACATCGGTACAGCGCCCATGTTCCTGATGAAAACGACACCAAGTGAGTGGGTACTTCTCGAACGACGCGGCTGACCGAAGCCGAGCAATCATTAGTGATTCCGCGCTTATACTTCAAGATTTCCCTTTTGGAAAGTGCAAAAGTGAAGCTTCAAGACGGGGGTCAAAACGGATTTGATCTATGAAAGGTAAAGGGAGGCTGTGCTATCTCTGTGAGGATTATGGTTTGATTCTTTTTTGGTGGTTGTAACCTTCCATTTGGGTGGTTACAACCGTTACTATTGTAAAATTGACAATAGTGGATTTGCGTGATATGATTCTATCTTGAATCAATCTACTTTTTTTAGATTGATTCATCCGGGTCTTTAAAAAATTTCTAATAAGGCGAGTTAGAAATGGACTGGGGAATCTGATCCATACAGAGGAGGTATGTCCCATGTGGAATCATTGGTTGGTCAAAGTAGTGACCAAAGTGTCCGGCGTCTTTGCATCCGCGAGGCATTCTAATTTGCAAAAATGCTTGGATCAGTTTCTGATAGGATCCGGGAAAATTCTCTTTTCCTTTTGGGCTGCGGGGGGTAGTTTCTTGATCGTGTGGTGTCGGTGTGTACAAATCCCCAGGGCTTCTTGGAACCCTCCTTATACTTCTGAGGATCGGTGGGTTCAAAAGTTTGATAGTGCTGAAGAAATTAAGCGAATCGATTTTCAAATTCAAAGAAAAAGGTTCCAGTCAGCAAAACAGTGGTTACTTTTAACGGAGGCGCTTCGCCGGTTACAATCTGGCGATGATCTGGTACGAGGACAACTTCGCGATGAGGTCGAGGAGGGGGATTCCAGCGATCTAGAGCCCCTCAATTCATTCCTACGACTGGAAAAAAGTGTCGCAAGGGGATTATATGAATCTTGTTGCGTGTTAACGGCGGAACTTTCCGTGTTAGACGAAAGGAAGTCCCTGTTAGTAGAGGCCCAAAACAAGGGCCCTATTAGGAATGGATCCCTCCACATCCACAGGAACAGTCAACTGCAGGTAGTTAACTTTAATTCGATCAACCTGCGGCTCCAAGAGGACCGGACGGCCCTTCCTTCCGGTTCAGGCAATCGACTGATTGCGCCGGGCGAAGAACAAGATTTCCGGCCTGCGTGGCAGGATCCGCCAGGCCTACTCTAATGATTTTAGATCTCTGTAAGGTAAAGGGAGGCTGTGCTATCTCTGTGAGGATTATGGTTTGATTCCTTTTTGGTGGTTGTAACCTTCCATTTGGGTGGTTACAACCCTACTATTGTAACATTGACAATAGTATATTTGCATGATAGAATTAGATCATGAATCAATCTAAATAGATTTAGATATGCATCAATCCCGGTTATAGTTAAAGTTGCTAACAGTCGAGTTAGGGATTGACCGGGAAATCTTATACATGCTTAGGAGGTATCATGCATGTTCAATCATAATCATTGGGTGGTCAAATTAGTGACAGGTCAAATTAGTGACAAAAGTGGCCGGCGTTTTTGCAGTGGCTTTAGTAGGGATGGCAGGTCTCAATTTTGGTTGTACTGGGCTCTTTGTGTGGTTATTCGGTAACCCACAAACTCCGCCGCGCCCATCTACGCTTACAAAGACTTGATGAGACTTTAAAGTTCAACAAAACTCTCTTGGCCGACAAAGAGCGGGCTTTTTTCATTTTTCACAAGAATGAATCGGATTGGCCTTTTGGGAAATGGGAAACTGCATTCCAAAAAATGGTCCACTCCAAAAAGGGAGGCGTAGCATCTTAGACGAAACCATAAAGACTCATCAGAGTGTGATCAAATCAAAAGAGATTCCCCGCTTATACTTCAAGATTTCCCTTTTGGAAAGTGCAAAAGTGAAGCTCCAAGCTACAAGTGGAAGAGACGGATAACCGCACGCCGACTCCTCCTGGTCCTGGGGTCTCTAGTTCGAGCACCTTGCGGCTCCCCGAGGACAGGGGGCCTTCCGGTTTAGGAACTCGCCGGCTCATTGCTTGTGCCGAGAGACCAAGCCAAATCCAGCGATGTGGGGCAGCATAAGTAAGATCCTCTAATCAATTTCAGCAGAATTTTATAGATCTATGAAAGGGGGCTGTCCTATCCCTATCCTATGTGAGTATTGTATCATTTTTTCTTTCTTATTCCCCCTTTTCTTAGCTTTCTTTTCTTAGCTTTTGAACTTACCTAGATACTAAAGAATCGAGGTAGATTCTCTAGGTAAGGGGCATGGTTTGATTCCGTTTTGGTGGTTGCAACCTTCCTATTTTCATAGTGACAATAGTAGATTTGCGTGATATGATTCTATCATGGATAAAAAAATCTATTTATCCATGATCCGAAACGGAAAGAGGTCTCTCTCTCATTTTGAAATTGTGGAATTCACCGGGGTAGACTAGTTGAACCCTGAATAGTGAATGCCCGCCATTACAAACCCAACCAACAATTCTATATATATAATAGAAATATTATGCGATTGAGGAAACGGAAGTATTTAGAGGAAATTCTCAGGACTGTCTTATTCTATATTCTATTCTATCTATTTCCATACTAAAAGTAAAAAAGTTTCCATTGTAAAAGTAAAAAAGAAAACCACAGGAGGTGATTGATTTTCATGTTCAACTTGTTTCGACTAGCTACTCTAGTCCGTTTATGTATGCAGATAAGCAATTCAGTCGTTGTGGCCGGACTCTTTTATGGATTTCTGACCGCAGGGACCATAGGGCCCTCATATCTCTTGCTTCTCCGAGCTCGGGTTATGGAAGAAGGAAGCGAGAAGGATGTATCCGCAACAACTGGTTTTCTGATGGGGCAGCTCATCATGTTCATATCGATCTATTATGCACCTCTCCATCTAGCATTGGGTACACCTCATACACTAACTATACTAAGTCTACTCTATCTTTTGGTTTATTTCTTTTGGCGCAATGACAAAGACTTTTTTGATTCGGTAGCGACCACCAGAAATGCAATGCGTAATTTATACACTCAATATGTATTCCTTACTAATATCATTTTTCCACTATTCAACCATTTCGTTTTGCCGAGTTCGACCTTACCCCGAGTAATCAGTATTTATATGTTTCGATGCAACAACAAGATGTTATTTTTAACAAGTAGTTTTGTTGGTTGGTTCCTTGGTCACATTTTGTGCATGAAAGGGTTTGAGTTGGTATTATTCTGGATACGGCAAAATCGTTCTATTAGATTGAATAGGTACCGTGCGGCAGACTTTCGAAATTCTATGGAGCGAATCTTTACCATTCTATTATTTCTCTCCTGTGTCTACTATTTAGGCAGAATTCCGTCACCTATTAGGACTGCGGATAAGAAAAAGAAAGAAAAAAAAACCTCGGCAACGGTAGAAAGTGCAGACGAAACAGATGTAGAAATAGACACAACTTCCAAACAGGGGCAAGAAGGATCCGCCGAGGCAGACCTTTCCCCTTTTTCGGAAGATTCGAACAACCTAGATGAAAAACTGAAAGAAAAGAAAGACTTCCGCGGTTCAGAAATGCCTCTTGTGACTTTTCTTTTCGACTATAACCGATGGAATCGACCATTGCGATATATAAAAACGGATAGATTTCAAAAGGCTCTAAGAACTGAAATGTCAGACTATTTTTTTTATACATGCCGAAGTGATGGAAAACAAAGAATCTCTTTTACATATCCACCAAGTTTGTCAACCTTTTTTGAAATGATAGAAAGAAAGGGGTTTTTGTATACACCAGAAAAACTCCCCTCTGATGAATTGTATAATCATTGGATTTATACCAATGAACAAAAAAGAAATAGCCTGAGCAACGAACTTTTCCATCGAATTGACGCTCTAGAAAGGGGGTCTCTTGATCTGGATGGACTCGAAAAAAGGACTCGATTATGTAATGATGAGACTGCACAAGACTGCTTGCCTAAAAGATACGATTCTTTTTTGAATGGGCCCTTTCGCGGAACAATCCCCAAATTACCCCCAAGCGTTAAGAAGGAAAATGAGAAGGAAAATGAGAAGGAAAAGAAGAAGGAAAATGAGAAGGAAAAGAAGAAGGAAAATGAGAAGGAAAAGAAGAAGGAAAATGAGAAGGAAAATAATTCTTTAATTACCCCTGCGGGGGATTCCAACGAAAAAGTGTGGATAAACAAGTTTCATGGTAGCCTTTTCCCTGATTACCAAGAATTTGAACAAAAACTAGATACATTTGAGGCACAATCAGTATTCTCAGACCAAGGAAAAATGGATTCGGAAAATCAAGTGCAATATTTCTTCGGTACAAGTACAACTGAACCAAAGGATCAAACAATTCAAAAAAACACAAAGGAGGGACTTGACCTACAAGAAATTGGGAAAACGGTTCCTCGATGGAAATACCAATTGCTTGACGATTCGGAGGAAATGGACGAAGTAGACCCAGACTTGTCTCAAATTATTTCAAGAACCTTCAAAAATGTATTCATTTTGGATTGGAAGGACTTTTATACGAAGCGGGGGAAGGCGGAGGAGTATGATGATGAGGATGATGATACTGCGGATATTTTAATACGTTATTCGAAACAATCGGATTTTAATCGAGATTTAATCAAAGGATCCGTACGCGCTCAAAGACGTAAAACCGTTACTTGGAAACTATTTCAAACAAATCTGCATTCCCGGCTTTTTTTGGACAGAATAGACACAATTTTCTCCCCAATACTGAAAATTATGAATCCAATCTTTATGAATCCAATCTTTAGGATCTTTAGGAATTGGATAGGAAAAGGCGCAGAAGTGAAAACTTGGGATTACGAGGAAGACGAGTCACAAGAAGGAGAGGACAAGGCACAAGAACGGGGGGACGGGGCACAAGAAAGGGGGGACGGGGCACAAGAAAGGGAGAACGAGACGGAGGACGAAGCAGAAAAAAGGGAGAACGCGGAGGAGGAGCGACTAGAAATAGCAGAACTGTGGGATAGTACTCCGTATGCGCACGCAATAAGGGGTTATTTGTTACTAGCCCACGTAATTCTTAGAAAAAATATTGTATTACCCTCATTGATTATAGCCAAAAACTTGAGCCTTATTTTATTATTTCCATTTCAATTCCCCAAAAAATTCCCCGAGTGGTACAAAGATTGGGACGAAGATTGGAAGGCGCGGGGCAGAGAAATTTATATTAACTGTACTCACACTGGCGTTCCAATATCCGAAACAGAATTTCCGCTAAATTGGTTAACAGACGGTATGCAGATAAAAATCCTCTTACCTTTCCGTCTTCGGTATAGTTTTCAACTACGACCCCATCAGAAACGGAAAGATCCAATGCAAAAGAAAAGAAAAAAAGCAAAATCTTCTTTTTTAACAACCTGGGGAATGGAAACGGAACGGCCTTTTGGTGCTCCCCGAGACGAACCTCATCCTCTTGAACCTATTTATAAAGAATTTAAAAAACGAATTAGAGAAGCGAAAAAAAAAAGTTTTCAATTGTTAAAAAAAAAGGAAAAATGGATTCTAGATCCGTTTATCAAAATCAAACAACTTGAAAAAGGAAATCTAAATACAAAATTTGGAGTGAGGGAAGGGTATGAATTGAGTGAAACTCAAAATGATAAAAATTTGATAATAAGGAATCAGATTTTGGATGAATCGGCTAGTCGAATTCAATCTATGGATTGGACAAAATCTTCACTTATAGAAAAAAAAATAAAGGATCTGTCCTATAGGACAAGTACAATAAGAAATCAAATTGAAAAAATAACAAACGACAAGAAAACCAAATTATTAATACCCGATAGAAATATTAGTCCTAGCGAGGCGAGTTTTGCTGAGAAAAGATTAGACTCCTCAAAAAACCTTTGGCAAATAGTAAAAAGAAGAAATGTGCGATTAATAAGGAAAGGGCGCGTTTTTTTGGTATTTTTCATTGAAAGTATTTTCTCTCAAATTCTCATTCGTATTTCGAACCATATTCATATTGTAGAAATGTGTCTTGCATTACTTCAATTAAAAAAAAGAATTCTTGATACATACAGTTACTTTAAGCAAACAAATCACGAAGGAATTGATGAAAATCCAATGAATTGGATTTCGACTATAAAAAAGAAGTTTGATAATATTGGTAATCAAAATTCAAAGACTTTTGGTGAGATAGTTTCCTTGTCACAAGCATATGTATTTTACAAATTATCACAAAGACCAGGGATTTACAAGTATCCCTTGAAATTTGTCCTTCAATATTCCCGAACATCTCTTTTTCTTAAAGAACGAATAAAGAATTTTTTTGGAACACAAGGAATATTCCATTTCGAATCAAGGCATAAAGAACATGGAAATGCAGAACTGACTGAATGGAAAAACTGGTTAAGCGGCCGCTATCAATATGATTTATCTCAGACTAGATTGTCTAAATTTATGTCACAAAAGTGGCGAAATCGGATCAATCAAAGTCGTAAGGTTCAAAATCTAGACGTACCAAGTTTGGATTCATATGAAAAAAATGAAAAAAATCAATTAATTCTTTTTGAGAAACAAAAAGAAAAAGCAGCTTCATTATCGGTTAAAACAAAAACAGAGAAATTTCAAAAACATTACAAATATGATCTTTTATCACATAAATATCTTAATTATGGAAAAGGAAAGGATTTTTCTATTTATAGATTGCCGTTCCAAGGAAACGAAGGTCAAGGGATTCCCTCGAAGTACATCACGTATAAACCTGATTTTTTTTCTATCCGGAGATATAGTAGAAAAAATTCGGATAGAAAATATTTGGATTGGCAAATCATCTGTTTTAGAAAGACGAGACATATTGAGACCTGGATCAATAAAAAAACTAAGATTGCGACTCATTATTCTCCAATAATTAATACAATTGATAAAAAAGATCTTTTTTATTACGCGATTCATAAACAATTCAACTCATCCCAAAACAAAAATGAATCCCCCAAAAAAAATGAATCCCAAAACAAAAATGAATCCCAAAACAAAAATGAATCCCAAAATAAAAATGAATCCCAAAATAAAAAAAAAAACCATCCTTTTGACTGGATGGGAATGAATAAAGCAAGACTAACTCAAACTCAGCGCAGTAAGAAATCTATTTATGAAAAATATGGGATGAACCCGTGGATCATACCAATCAAATTACTTTTTTTCGAGTTTAATAACAATCAAAACATCCGTGATAGTCGTGAAAAAAAAAATGCCAACGAAAAAGAAAAAGAAAAAAAGGATCTTGAATTAGAGAATCAAAATCAAGAAGAAAAAAAACCGCCTGGCCAAGAAAATCCTAGATTAAATCGACCAAACCAAGGGAAGCCTAAATCAAATCAACCAAACCAAGAGAAGCCTAAATCAAATCAACCAAATCAACAACAAGATGTTAAACAAGAGTCTGGCGCATCAGACATTGAAAAAGATAAAAAGAAGAAAAAGCAAGGGAAGAACAAGAAGAAGTGGAAACCGCCAACCGACCTAGACATCTTCCTGAAAACGAAAAATTACGTCGGTTTTCAGTTGACATGGACCAATCTTTTTGAGGAAAATTTACTAACTGGTATCAATATATTTAGTTTCTTGCTTCGGATGAGAGATCCAAGGGAACTGGCTATATCCTTTTTTCGAAGAAAAGAAATGCCTCTGTCGATTCTAAAGTATCATAACCCTAAACTTACTCTGGAAAGTGAATCTGAACTTACTCTGGAAAGTGAACCTGAACTTACTCTGGAAAGTGAACTTAAACCTACTCTGGAAAGTGAACTTAAACCTACTCTAGAAAGTGAACTTAAGCCTACTCTGGACAGTGAACCTGAATCTCCAATTCTATTTCCTAAAGCGCTAAACAGTGGAGAAATACTAATCAAACTAGTTCGTAGACCTAGAAAATGGAATGGGCCAGTAATTATGTATCAAACCATAGCTATTTCACTGATCTATAAGAATAAACATCCAATTACTATTAATAGAAAAACGAATCGAAAATGCCAAAAAAAACAAAATGTTGATAGGAATGATTTTTCTGAATTCATTATAAAAACAAAACAGAAAAAGATGGTTGGGAATATAGATGAAAATCGTTCTGATTTGCTTGTTCCTGAAAACATTTCATCTCCTAGACGTCGTAGAGAATTGCGAATTCGAAGTTGTTTAAATTCCGGGAAGGGAAATCCAGATGTTGTGGGTAAAAAGAAAGTATTTTGCAACGAGACCAACGGAAGGAATTGTAGTCCACTTTTCACTAATAGCAAGCATCTTGATATAGAGACAACTCAATTCATTAAATTGAAATTGTTTCTTTGGCCGAATTACCGATTCGAAGATTTAGCTTGTATGAATCGCTATTGGTTTGATACTAGTAATGGTAGCCGTTTCAGTATGTTAAGGATACAGATGTATCCACGCTTGAGAATTCGTTGATGATATATTTCTTATAAGATATCTTTCTTATCTTAAAATTTGAACTCGAGGTATTCCTTCTATGACAACTTTCTACCCTCTCTTTTTGTGCCCTTAGTGGGACTAGTAGTTCCGACAATGACTCTCATCTATTCATTATCATCGATTCATCTTCAATCGGATGTTATATCATATCATCAGGGTAATGATACACCAACCTGCGAGTTATTATATTGGGCCCGAACTAGGGGTGTTGTACATCGAGGGGGATGAATTGAAAAGTATATACAAGAATGTACTAAACATTTATAAACAAACAACAGGAAAATACTTGCATGTTCTACAGTTGGACATGCTCAGGGATTCTTTCATGTCACCAGCAGAAGCCCAAATTCATGGAATTGTTGATTTTATAGGACTTGACTCATTTGAAGAAGCCTTCTTTAAGGATAGGCTTTCCCGTACGGATTTGGATCCGAATGCTGTTTGGGAGTTGATACCGTAGGTAAGAATTCAAAATTCCTTGTCTTGTCTTGTTCTTTGAATTCTTAGAACAAGACAAGACAAGGAATAGGGACGGAATCAAAGACAATTCTGAAGCGGTTTTTTTTGTCTACGAACAAGGAAGCTATAAGTAATGCAACATATATGGTCACGGTTGTTTCAAGTTATTCTATTCCATCCCCTTGTTTCAAAATACTAAGTCTAGATGGGAATCTAGCAAAAAACCAAAAAAAAGGGAGTATCTAATGGCACAACAAAAAATGCCTGCATGGCTAGCCAGGCTTATCTACATTGGAACCATGACGGTAACCGTTACTTTTATAAGTTTTAGTGTGGCGTGGGGAGGTTCGAAACTGAACCTATGGAGTTTTTTAGGGAGGAACAATCCTACGACCTCATCCCCAAAAGACCCCAGTACCTCTGACAACCTCGCCCAAGATAAAAAAGAAAGCGCATCGAACGAGGATTCCACGTCCGGGATAGATGTAGATGTATCTGACACTACAAATCTTATCGCAGGAACCCCCGACCTGCCAGCCCTGACTTCAGGGGAATCTTCTGTTTCAGAGCTAAATAGTCCGTCATCTGTAGCTGAATCTGAACCAACAGTAGGATCACAAGAAACCACTTCATTGGTGGCTATATCAGAGTTCACTCCGGAATCCTTATCGGAAACCGGAGGGCAGTCGTCTGAAAGCACGGAACAAGCACAAGAAATGCCTGTAATCAACGATACTTTCGCGATCGAGTTTGCGGCCTATCAAGCGGAATATCCAGAGGAATATCAAACAAAAAAGAATAGGATGCTTAGAAGGAACATTCTTAAGAATAAGGATCGCATGCAAGAAAAAGAATTACTTATTATTATAAGTAGTTCGAAAATCGATGAACTCACTAAAGTCTGTAATTCAATGATAGAGTTGGGGAAATCCCAAGAAGCTGTAAGGTCGGGTGCGTCCTATAAAGAATTAACTAGCGAACTATCCTTTCGGAAGAAGCTTATAGCTAGCCGTGCGAGGCTAGAGAACGAAATAAATGAAGATACAGAACTGATCGTAGAACCTGAACCTAGTCACGTAGACAAAGACACAACAGAAAACAGAAACGAACCACTTCCACTAGACGAGGAAGAAACCTCTCCACCTAGAGAAGAAATCTCCCTCGCTATAGGACCGGTGACCAAATTTATCAGCACGTCTTGCAGCTCTACAAGACCTATCCTACCTATCAAAATCCCTAAAGAAAAGTCTCCGAGTGCTTCCGATTCAGAAACTCCTCGAATTGAGTGGGGCAGGAAAAGCTGAATGGGCCACTCTTGAAAGGTGAAGCAATACATCAATGGTGTATTGCTCTTTTTGTGCCTTTCTTTAGTGGGACTAGTAGTTCCGACAATGACTCTCATCTATTCATTATCATCGATTCATCTTCAATCGGATGTTATATCATATCATCAGGGTAATGATACACCAACCTGCGAGTTATTATATTGGGCCCGAACTAGGGGTGTTGTACATCGAGGGGGATGAATTGAAAAGTATATACAAGAATGTACTAAACATTTATAAACAAACAACAGGAAAATACTTGCATGTTCTACAGTTGGACATGCTCAGGGATTCTTTCATGTCACCAGCAGAAGCCCAAATTCATGGAATTGTTGATTTTATAGGACTTGACTCATTTGAAGAAGCCTTCTTTAAGGATAGGCTTTCCCGTACGGATTTGGATCCGAATGCTGTTTGGGAGTTGATACCGTAGGTAAGAATTCAAAATTCCTTGTCTTGTCTTGTTCTTTGAATTCTTAGAACAAGACAAGACAAGGAATAGGGACGGAATCAAAGACAATTCTGAAGCGGTTTTTTTTGTCTACGAACAAGGAAGCTATAAGTAATGCAACATATATGGTCACGGTTGTTTCAAGTTATTCTATTCCATCCCCTTGTTTCAAAATACTAAGTCTAGATGGGAATCTAGCAAAAAACCAAAAAAAAGGGAGTATCTAATGGCACAACAAAAAATGCCTGCATGGCTAGCCAGGCTTATCTACATTGGAACCATGACGGTAACCGTTACTTTTATAAGTTTTAGTGTGGCGTGGGGAGGTTCGAAACTGAACCTATGGAGTTTTTTAGGGAGGAACAATCCTACGACCTCATCCCCAAAAGACCCCAGTACCTCTGACAACCTCGCCCAAGATAAAAAAGAAAGCGCATCGAACGAGGATTCCACGTCCGGGATAGATGTAGATGTATCTGACACTACAAATCTTATCGCAGGAACCCCCGACCTGCCAGCCCTGACTTCAGGGGAATCTTCTGTTTCAGAGCTAGATAGTCCGTCATCTGTAGCTGAATCTGAACCAACAGTGGGATCACAAGCAACCACTTCATTGGTGGCTATATCAGAGTTCACTCCGGAATCATTATCGGAAACCGGAGGACAATCAGATGAAAGAACGGAACAAGCACAAGAAATGCCTGGAATCGCCGAAAATGACACTAAGCCCGAGAGTAGAAGGACTCTCAGGCTAGAGTTGTCGGAAGAAGAAAAACAAAAAAATGCACTACTTCTCCAAAGCATTAGTTTCAAAGAGAGTCGCATTCGAGCGACAAAATTTCTTATTAGAAAGAGTAATTCCAGAACCTCTAAGCGCCAGGTGGAATGGAATACAATATTCACTGAACTGAATGGGATACGCAACATAAGGGCCCAGCCGGCTTTTAAGGCATTAGAACGAGCCAAAGTCCACGGGTTAGCTCAAGAACAAGTCCATCGTACAAAATATAGATTACAGATTGGGTTACTGGCGTACCAAATTCAGAAGGATAAAAAAAATATCCGAGAACTGGTTGCCATACCCGAAGAACCGGAAGAAACCTCGAATTGTTGATTTTATAGGCGGAGTCTAGCATAAAACCTAAAATAGGGTAGAGGAGTCTCAAATGGTACAACAAAAAATGTCCCCCTGGCTATCCAGGCTGATATACGTTGGAACCATAACGGCAGCAGTTACTTTTTTTATTAGTTTGGGGGCGGCCTGGGGAGGTGGAGGTTCGAAACTGAAACTATGGAGTTTTTTCAGTAAGAGTAATCCACCTGCCTCATCCCCAAAAGCACCCAGTACCTCTGACACCCTCGACCAAAATAAAAAAGAAAGCGCATCGGACGAGGATTCCACGTCCGGGATAGATGGATCTCACACTACAAATCTTATCGCAGGAACCCCAGACCTGCCAACTCTGACTTCAGGGGAATCTTCTGTTTCATTGCTAGATAGTCCGTCATCTGTAGCTGGATCTGAACCAACAGTGGGATCGCAAGCAACCACTTCATTGGTAGCTATATCAGAGTTCACTCCTGAATCCTTATCGGAAACCGGAGGGCAATCGTCTGAAAGCACGGAACAATCGCAAGAAATGCCTGTAATCAACGATACTTTCGCGATCGAGTATGCGGCCTATAAAGCGGACTATCAAACAAAAAAGAATATGGTGCTTAGAAGGAACATTCTTAGGAATAAGGATCGCATGCAAGAAAAAGAATTACTTATTATTATAAGTAGTGCGAAAATCGATGAACTCGAGAAAGTCTGTAATTCAATGATAGAGTTTGGGGTATCCCAAGAAGCTGTAAGGTCGGGGGCGGCCTATAAGGAATTAACTAGCGAACTATCCTTTCGGAAGAAGCTTATAGCTAGGCGTGCGAGGCTGGAGAACGCAATAAATGAAGATACAGAAATGATCGTAGAACCTGAACCTAGTCACGTAGACAAAGACACAACAGAAAACCGAAACGAACCACTTCCACTAGACGAGGAAGAAACCTCTCCACCTAGAGAAGAAATCTCCCTCGCTAGAGGCCCAGTGACCAAATTTATCAGCACGTCTTGTAGCTCTACAAGACCTATCCTACCTATCGAAATCGCTAAAGAAAAGCCTCCGAGTGCTTCCGATTCAGAAACTCCTCGAATTGGGTGGGGTAGGAGAAGCTGAACGGGCCACTCTTGAAAGGTGAAGCAATACATCAATGGTGTATTGCTCTTTTTGTGCCTTTCTTTAGTGGGCCTAGTAGTTCCGGCAATGCCTTTGGTTCTCATCTATTCATTATCATCTATTCATCTTCAAAAGATTCTCTCGATCCGATGGAAGCAAATGAGACTTGTACGAATAATGAAAATGGTCAAATTCGAATTTTGTGATGACAAAAGTTCTTTTGGACATTTTTACATTCGCCTGGGGCGCCATGCGGCTTTGGCGCTTCTTTCGCAAATCCTGATACTGAGAGTATTTGGATTGATTATTAATTAAATCAACATTAGTCTGTATTGTATCCCAAATGAATGTCATTATTTTTCTTGATTGGTCAAATCCATACCATATCTGTAATCTGTAGAAACTTCAAATCAAATAAATAGGGGAGATCCGCAATGAGTCAGAAGAAGCCAGGGCCGTATAGGCATAGGTTGATGGCAGTTCTTTTTTACGGGTTCGAGATTACAAAAGTGATCTTGGCCTGTTTTACATTCGCCTGGGGCGCCATGCGGCTTTGGCGCTTCTTTCGCAAATCCTGATACTGAGAGTATTTGGATTGATTATTAATTAAATCAACATTAGTCTGTATTGTATCCCAAATGAATGTCATTATTTTTCTTGATTGGTCAAATCCATACCATATCTGTAATCTGTAGAAACTTCAAATCAAATAAATAGGGGAGGGAGAAGGACTCTTTTTATGGTAAAAAGTACATTTATTTCAGTTATTTCGCAAGAAGAAAACACGGGGTCTGTTGAATTTCAAGTATTCAGTTTCACCAATAAACTAAAGAAAGTAACTTCACATTTAAAATTACACAAAAAAGATTATTTATCTCAGAGAGGTCTACAAAAAACTCTGGGCAAACGTCAACGGTTGCTGACGTATTTGTCAAATAAAAATAGAGTACGTTATAAAGAATTAATAGATCAGTTGGATATTAGGGAGTTCAAAACTCGTTAAGTTAAGTGATAAGTTAATTGGAAGAGCCCTTGTAGCATTATTTGATTTTTCAGAGCTTGAATTTGGATGAACTTTATTTCGTTTTCAGCAATTCATAGAATACTGATCCTGAATCGGGGAAAACGCATATGAATGTACCGACTACAAAAAAAGACCTCATGATAGTCAATATGGGTCCTCACCACCCATCAATGCATGGCGTTCTTCGCCTCATCATTACTCTCGACGGTGAAAATGTTATTTACTGTGAACCTCGATTGGGTTATTTACACAGAGGGATGGAAAAAATTGCGGAAAACCGAACAATTATACAATATCTACCTTATGTAACACGTTGGGATTATTTAGCTACTATGTTTACAGAGGCAATAACAGTAAACGCCCCAGAACGTTTGGGAAATATTCAAGTACCTAAAAGAGCTAGCTATATCAGAGTCATTATGTTGGAATTGAGTCGCATAGCTTCTCATCTGTTATGGCTCGGCCCTTTTATGGCAGATATTGGTGGGCAGACGCCTTTCTTCTATATTTTCAGAGAGAGAGAATTGATATATGATCTATTCGAAGCTGCCACAGGTATGCGACTGATGCATAATTTTTTTCGTATCGGAGGAATCGCTGCTGATTTACCTCATGGTTGGGTAGATAAATGTTTGGATTTCTGTGAGTATTTTTTAACAGGAATTGCTGAATATCAAAAGCTTATTACGCAGAATCCTATTTTTTTGGGCCGAGTTGAAGGAGTGGGCATTGTTAGTGGGGAGGAAGCCATAAATTGGGGTTTATCTGGGCCGATGCTACGGGCTTCCGGACTCCAATGGGATCTTCGTCAAATTGATCATTATGAGTGTTATGATGAATTTGATTGGGAAGTACAATGGCAAAAAGAGGGGGATTCATTAGCCCGTTATTTCGTCCGAATCAGTGAAATGATGGAATCCATAAAAATGATTCAACAAGCTCTAGAAGGACTTCCTGGGGGGCCCTATGAGAATTTAGAAGTCCGGCGCTTTGGCAGAGAAAGGGATTCAGAGTGGAATGATTTTGAATATCGATTCATTAGTAAAAAACCATCTCCAGCTTTTGAATTGTTGAAACAAGAGCTTTATATGAGAGTGGAGGCTCCAAAGGGAGAATTAGGAATTTTTCTGATAGGGGATCAGAGTCTTTTTCCCTGGAGATGGAAAATTCGTCCACCGGGTTTTCTCAATTTGCAAATTCTTCCTCAGCTAGTTAAAAGAATGAAATTGGCGGATATTATGACGATACTAGGGAGTATAGATATCATTATGGGAGAAGTTGATCGTTGAAATGATAATTGATACAACGGAAGTACGGGCTATTAATTCTTTTTCTCGATTGGAATCCTTAAAAGAGGTGTATGGGCTCACACGCTTGCTTGTACCTATTTTTATTCCTCTATTTGGAATCACAATAGGGATATTCATAATTGTGTGGTTAGAAAGAAAAATATCTGCAGGAGTACAACAACGTATGGGCCCAGAGTATGCAGGTCCTTTTGGAATTCTTCAAGCTCTAGCCGATGGGACAAAACTACTTTTGAAAGAGGATCTTCTCCCATCTAGAGGAGATATTCGTTTATTTAGTCTCGGACCGTCCCTAGCAGTTATATCCATTTTACTAAGTTATTCAGTAATTCCTTTTAGCTACCGGCTTGTTCTAGCGGATCTCAGTATAGGTGTTTTTTTATGGATTGCCATTTCAAGTCTTGCTCCTTTTGGACTTCTTATGTCAGGATATGGTTCGAATAATAAATATTCCTTTTTAGGTGGTCTACGAGCTGCTGCTCAATCGATTAGTTATGAAATACCATTAACTCCATGTGTTTTATCCATATCTCTACGTGCGATTCGTTTGGACATGAGCTGTTACCTATTTCTTTTATTTCTAGGAAAGAAAGGAGTGAAATGGATTGAGTAGATATCTTCATTTTTTGATTCATCATTCCGGATAATGAACTCAATAAGATAAGTTCTATGAGTGAAACAAAACAGCTTCTAAATTTGCAGTAAAAAGATGAAGTCTCATTCCCTATGTGCGAGAGTTAAGCATCCATAAGCAGAATAAATGACCCCAAGATTTGTTGATTAGCAATCATGGTTTGACGCGGTTAGAAAAGAGCAACTCTATGGAGTTTTCACTATTGTCTGTCATAACGGGGGTTGGGCAAAAATGAGTGGGCGGTTAGGAATACTAAGGTACATAATGGATTCGTAATGGAGATAATCTAAGTTACCTAAATGGGTCTCTCCGCATAAAAGGAATTGGGGTGGGGGCTTTAAGTTAGTAGAAACGATCAAGCAGTACTTCCCCAGGATCCCGATCCTGAGTATGCTCCTACCCATTGGTTAAAGAAATGGCTATCCGAAACGAAGTAACCTTTTTTTAGAGCTTCCTTGTCTTTTTCTATGAAATGTGAAAGAAGAACCGGAACGAAAGAAATATGCAATAGAAAAGAAAAATACGAACTATTTGATCTCTATTCATACCGAGAGAATTAGTATCATGATTCATGAACTAATGGAATGCCTAATCTTTTTTCGTAATCGAAAAAGGGTCGAAATTGATACAATGAGTATTTTCTTTTTATTGAAGGATTCAGTTATTACTGAACGAAGCGAAATTACACATTTTTTGAAATTCGAAATATACATTAGAAATCGAAAGGGTGAGATCAATTCAGAAGCACCTTTTTGTTATTTTATTATAGCAGACAGAATTGGATTGGTATAATGTGGGACTCTTCGATCCATCTTTACTCTATCTACTCAACTACTATATCGAGATACTAACGAGCCCGTCCTTAGATTTTTTTATGACGACCACCGAGGAGCCGTATGAGGTGAAAGTCTCATGTACGGTTCTGCAATAGCGATGGCAGCAGTGATGTTATCATCGACTATGATTATCTAACAGTTCAAGTACAGTTGAAATAGTGGAGGCACAGTCCAAATATGGTTTTTGGGGTTGGAATCTGTGGCGTCAACCTATAGGATTTACGGTTTTTCTCATTTCTTCCCTAGCCGAATGTGAAAGATTACCTTTTGATTTACCAGAAGCGGAGGAAGAATTAGTAGCAGGTTATCAAACCGAATATTCGGGTATCAAATTTGGTTTATTTTACGTTGCTTCCTATCTAAATCTACTAGTCTCTTCATTATTTGTAACAGTTCTTTACTTGGGCGGTTGGAATCTCTCTATCCCGTTCCTATTCATTCCTCATTTTTTCGGAATAAATGAACTGAGTGGAGTCTTTGGAACAACAATTGGTATTTTGATTACATTAGCAAAAGCTTATTTGTTCCTGTTCATTTCTATCACAACAAGATGGACTTTGCCTAGGATGAGAATGGACCAACTATTAAATCTTGGGTGGAAATTTCTTTTACCTATTTCTCTCGGGAATCTATTATTGACAACTTCTTCCCAACTCCTTTCACTGTAAAGACATAAGACATTCATTGTATTTTCGATTCCTAAGTTTTCTTAAACAAGAGAAAGAAACAAGAGAAAGAAAATTTCAATTATTCATAGAGATTTATGATATGCTTCCTATGATAACTGGGTTCATGAATTATGGTCACCAAGCCGTAAGAGCTGCAAGGTATATCGGCCAAAGTTTCATAATTACCTTATCTCATACGAGTCGTTTACCTGTAACTATTCAATATCCCTATCAAAAATGGATTCCATCAGAGCGTTTTCGCGGTCGAATCCACTTTGAATTTGATAAATGCATTGCTTGTGAAGTATGTGTTCGTGTATGTCCTATAGATCTACCCACTGTTGATTGGAGATTGGAACCCGAAATTCGAAAGAAACGATTACTGAATTATAGTATTGATTTTGGAATATGTATATTTTGTGGGAATTGTGTCGAGTATTGTCCAACAAATTGTTTATCAATGACTGAGGAATATGAACTTTCTACTTATAATCGTCACGAATTGAATTATAATCAAATTGCCTTGGGTCGGTTACCAATGTCAGTAATTGGAGATTCCTTAATTCGAACCATTATGACTTCGACTCAAATCAAATAAAAAATGTGTAAACCGCTTGATTCGATTACCAATTACTCCAATTTCCGATTACTATTACGAAATACTAAAGGAGCAAATCTTCCATTTTGCTCGGCAAATAAGTAACTAAAACTAACAGCGATTTCAGATTCATTGCTCAGAATCATGTCTTGCACAAATACATTATCCGTATCCGTGATTTTTTCGAAATCTACATCTCTCTAAATGAATAATATTAATATTTCTTATATATCTAGAGAATTTCTATATTAACCCCCAATCTAGGATTGGATTCCATTCAGAGCGTATCCTAAAAAGAGTCGGGTAACCTATTTTTTCCCGGTCTGGTCAAAAAGATCATGAACCATTTAAGCTTATTTCTCTATTATTTGACATAGAATGGATTTCACTGGACCAATACATGATTTTCTTTTAGTATTTTTGGGATCGGTTCTTCTATTAGGCGGTCTGGGAGTGGTATTACTTACCAATCCAATTTTTTCTGCCTTTTCCTTGGGGTTAGTTCTGGTTTGTATATCCCTATTCCATATTCCATCGAATTCCCATTTTGTAGCTGCTGCACAGCTCCTTATTTACGTGGGGGCCATAAATGTGTTAATCGTATTCGCTGTGATGTTCATGAATGACTCAGAATATTACAAGGATTTCGGTCTTTGGACCGTTGGAGAAGGAGTCACTTCCCTAGTTTGTACAAGTCTTTTTGTTTCGCTAATTACTACTGTCCCAGATACTTCATGGTACGGTATTATTTGGACTACAAGATCAAACCAGATTTTAGAGCAGGATTTTGTAAATAATGGTCAACAAATTGGGACTCATTTATCAACCTATTTTTTTCTTCCCTTTGAACTCATTTCTATAATTCTTTTAGTTGCCTTAATAGGTGCAATTGTTATGGCCCGTCAGTAATAAAGTAATAAAAAGAACGACTTCGAATGAAAGAGTTCTGCCCTCTCAAAAGACTTCCTTCTTATCACACCCATTTTCCTTCACTTCAATTCCATTTTTCTATTTTTCATGTATAAAAGTTTGAGTTCAATCTATTCTAGTACCAATACCTTCCTTTGTTCTGGACTTGTGAGATTCGAGTCAATAAAATGGATTAAGGTGGCATTTTTGTTCCTATTGAAAGCAAATAAATCCAGATTGATGAGGGGTTGGTCAATGATGCTTGAACATGAACTTGTTTTGAGTGCCTTTTTATTTTCTATCGGTATTTATGGATTGATCACAAGTCGAAATATGGTTAGAGCACTTATGTGTCTTGAGCTTATACTGAATGCGGTTAATTTGAATTTCGTAACATTTTCTGATTTCTTTGATAGTCGCCAATTAAAAGGAGACATTTTCGCGATTTTTGTGATAGCTATTGCAGGCGCTGAAGCCGCTATTGGACCAGCTATTGTTTCGTCAATTCATCGTAACAGAAAATCCACTCGTATCAATCAATCGAACTTGCTGAATAAATAGCGTTAATCATCGAAATACTGAATAGAATATTCACCAATTCAAATTGGTATGTACGATAGAAACAAAGCCCATGTTTGCTAAAACGTAATAAATCAAAGTATCTTGGACCGCTATCATGAGCAGATCCAGAAATAGATTGATTCGAAATCGATTCTGGTAAACCCTCGATTCGTCTGGTGTCTACCATATATGATTCCTTTATGATTTTACTAGATCGAAAATTTATGACGTTCAAAAAGTGGATAGATACCATGTCACATTCAGTAAAGATTTATGATACATGTATAGGGTGTACTCAATGTGTGCGAGCCTGCCCCACAGATGTATTAGAAATGATACCTTGGGACGGATGTAAAGCTAAGCAAATTGCTTCTGCCCCAAGAACAGAAGACTGTGTAGGTTGTAAGAGGTGTGAATCCGCTTGTCCAACAGATTTCTTGAGTGTCCGGGTTTATTTATGGCATGAGACAACGCGAAGCATGGGGCTAGCTTATTGATACGTTCTAGAAAACTCTACTTGAACCCATTTTTTTTATCCTTACCGACAAAAACCCGTACTCGATCAAAAAGATTATTTCGAGCACGGGTTTTTTGGTCAAAGTGTATCTTGTCTTTACCACGAATTCTTTTCCTTGGTTAACAATAATTGTGATTTTGCCGATATCCGCGGGTTCTTCCATTTTCTTTTTTCCTCATAGGGGAAATAAGATGATTAGGTGGTATACTCTCTCTATATGCACAATAGACCTACTTTTAACGACCTATGCATTCTGTTATCATTTCCAATTTGACGATCCCTTAATCCAATTAGAACAGGATTTTAGATGGATCCATTTTTTGGATTTTCACTGGAGACTCGGAATCGATGGAATTTCCATAGGACCCGTTTTCCTGACGGGATTCATCACTACTTTAGCGACTTTAGCGGCTCGGCCAGTGACTCGGGATTCACGATTGTTCCATTTCCTGATGTTAGCAATGTACAGCGGCCAAATAGGATCATTTTCTTCTCGAGATCTTTTACTTTTTTTTATCATGTGGGAGTTAGAATTAATTCCTGTTTACCTACTTCTATCCATGTGGGGAGGAAAGAAACGTTTGTACTCAGCTACAAAGTTTCTTTTGTACACTGCTGGGGGTTCTGTTTTTCTATTAATGGGAGTTCTGGGCATGGGTTTCTATGGTTCCAACGAAGCAACCTTACATTTTGAAACCTCAGCGAATCAATCGTATCCGGTGGCATTGGAAATACTATTCTATTGTGGATTTCTTATTACTTATGCTGTCAAATCACCGATTATACCCTTACATACATGGTTACCAGATACCCATGGGGAGGCACATTACAGTACGTGTATGCTTCTAGCCGGAATCTTATTAAAAATGGGAGCGTATGGATTGGTTCGGATCAATATGGAATTCTTACCCCACGCTCATTCTATATTTTCCCCCTGGTTGATGATACTAGGTACAGTTCAAATAATCTATGCAGCTTCAACATCTCCTGGCCAACGCAATTTAAAAAAGAGAATAGCCTATTCTTCTGTATCTCATATGGGTTTTACAATTCTAGGAATTGGTTCTATAACCGATACAGGACTAAATGGAGCCATTTTACAAATCATTTCTCACGGATTTATTGGTGGTGCGCTTTTTTTCTTGGCAGGAACGAGTTACGATAGAATACGTCTTGTTTATCTCGACGAAATAGGCGGAATAGCTATCTCAATGCCTAAAATATTTACAATGTTCAGTAGCTTCTCGATGGCTTCTCTTGCATTGCCGGGAATGAGTGGTTTTGTTGCCGAATTGGTAGTCTTTTTTGGAATAATTACCAGTCCAAAATCTCTTTTAATGCCAAAAATACTCATGACTTTTGGAATGGCAATTGGAATGATAGTAACTCCTATTTATTCATTATCTATGTCACGCCAGATGTTCTATGGATACAAGCAATTTCCCGCCCCAAACTCTTCTTTTTTGGATTCTGGACCACGAGAACTTTTTGTTTCGATCTGTATCTTTCTACCTGTAATAGGGATTGGTATTTATCCGGATTTCCTTCTCTCACTATCCGTTGACAAGGTAGAAGCTATCCTATCTAATTACTTTTATAGATAAGATAGTTTTCATGAATAAGATAGAAAATAATGCTATGATTTCGAAAACCATTCGCTGGACAATGAAAAAAAAATAAGTCTTATTTTTCCTTATCTTAAGGAAAAAGAAAATGAAGTCCATTCGAATCAGATACGTTTGGAGTTTTTGAGAACCATTTGAATCCAGTAGTGATTCAAATGGTTCTCAAAAACTCACACAAACTTCAGACTATGTTCCTCTAGATTGGGTCACTTCTTCAATTCGATGTTACTGTGAATGAGCCATAACTATGTAATCCTATTCCTAATAGATTGACCCCAAAATAACATATCCAAATTATAAGAAATCCAAGAGAAGCCACAATTGCGGAATTCGTGCCTTGTACATTTTGATTTGTTCTCATATGTAAATAAATTGCAAATAGGGTCCAAGTAATAAATGCCCAAGTTTCCTTGGGATCCCAATTCCAATATGACCCCCATGCCTCATTCGCCCATACCGCGCCCGAAAGAATACCTATGGTTAAAAAGAGAAACCCTAGACTAATGACACGATAACTCCAACGATCCAATTGCTGAATCAACTGATACATGTGATAATTTCTAAATGAAAGAAAAAAAGTGTTTCGTAAAACACTGCCTCTTTCATTTGTGTATTGGATTTCATCAAAACCAAATGACCCTGTTAATAAATGATTTCTTTTGCCAAAAATATCTATGCGTGTTCGAAATGTAATGACTAGAAGCGCTACTGAGAATAACGAGCCGCATAAAAGAGCTGCATAGCTCAATACCATCATACTTACGTGCATCATTAACCACTGAGATTGGAGAGCAGGTACTAATATTGTGGATTGATGCATTTCTGCGAAAAGACCGGAAGTAACAAAGCCTTGAGTCAAAATAGTACTTGGCGCGGTTATTGCGCTTAAATGGGTTTTTTGGTTCCTAAAATGTGGAACCATATGAATAATGGAAAAACCCCACGAAAGAAACATTACTGATTCATATAAATCACTTAAGGGGAAATGTCCCGAAGAAATCCAACGAGTAACTAACAATCCTGTTATACAGAAAAAGGTAGCTATCATGCCTTTTTCTGACGAATTATAGAGTCCTAGCGTTTCGTAGACTAATAATAAGGTTAGTAAATAAATACTAATTACAATTGAAACGATCGAAAAAGAAATGTGAGTGAATATATGTTGTAAAGTCGAGAATATCATAAACAAATCCTAAAATAAAAAAGAAAAGGGGGATCCTTCAAGACTAGAATGGAAATACAGAATTCCATTCATTATTCATTATAGGATTTATTGTATCTCTTTTCGAAGATGCCGCTACTCGGACTCGAACCGAGATGCTCTAGCACTGCTTCCTAAGAGCAGCGTGTCTACCGATTTCACCATAGCGGCTTACTCAAAAACATAATAGCCCATCCCTATTCAATCGTCGAGATTCTAAGGAGTCAATTCAATCAAATCTTTTTTAGGGAATCTGACAATCAATGAAAAAACACTCGTTAAAATGACTAATTGAACGTTAAACAATCATTAGTATTGTGGGATCGTAGGGTGTTAGGTTTCACTTTCACAAAGAGCTTTCCATTGGTTTCACTTCGCCTGGAATGGAAATGCAGCAGTTGGAACTAGATAGTTATGTCCTCTATCCAGGCATAGAACTAAAAGGTTTCAATCTTTCTCGGAATTTTAGCGTACTTCAAAAAAAAAAAAAAAAAGAACCTAGTTTTTTTACCTATTTCTAAAGAAAAGAAAGCTCTCAAGATCTATATATAGATATAGATATATATAGATCTTGATGAATTCCACAGCCCAAATATAGGACCCTTATTTTGACTACATATTAGGAATACATAATCCAAAAAAATCCTTCCTAAAGGAATAAAGAAGACTTTTCTTTTAGTTTTAGTTAGTGTATTATGAAAAGTGAATCGATGAGGAAAATGACAACCCCCATCTCACAAATTCGAAAAACCGACTCAAAAGAAAGCTAAACCTTTGTATCTTGTCCTTCTTCGTCAAAAAATGGAGAATACAGTAAGCAGAGGACTTCTTATTCTGCATACCACAATAACCAGTCCCGTCTCGTATTGATCCGTTGAAAAGAAAAATATGAGTTAATGGGAATCCTTCATTTTCGAAATGACAATACAATTCAGGGAGTCATATTGATTCAGATTCTTCCAAAACCAGACTTGGGTTTTGTTTTTATTTTTTTTTTTTCGTACAAAAAACTTTTCGCATTCCCGGTAGAAAGAGATTTCGCTAATGAAAATGCTTTTCTCGCTGCCCAATACCCCTTTCTTTTCCAAATATTTTTACGAATACGCTTTTTTGACAGAGAAGTACGTTTCTTTGGAACCGCCATTCAAAAATGAAGAGGTTGCTCATTGTTTAGAGTTGGATGTGAAAGACATGTATTGGTCGGATTATTCTTTTTATTTTATTCTATTTATTCCCTAGATGATACTTCCTTGATAACATATAATAGAGATAAGAGATACGCGTGCCTCGCTAGGTTCTTTTTTTTTTTTTTTTTGAAGTACGCTAAAATTCCGAGAAAGATTGAAACCTTTTAGTTCTATGCCTGGATAGAGGACATAACTATCTAGTTCCAACTGCTGCATTTCCATTCCAGGCGAAGTGAAACCAATGGAAAGCTCTTTGTGAAAGTGAAACCTAACACCCTACGATCCCACAATACTAATGATTGTTTAACGTTCAATTAGTCATTTTAACGAGTGTTTTTTCATTGATTGTCAGATTCCCTAAAAAAGATTTGATTGAATTGACTCCTTAGAATCTCGACGATTGAATAGGGATGGGCTATTATGTTTTTGAGTAAGCCGCTATGGTGAAATCGGTAGACACGCTGCTCTTAGGAAGCAGTGCTAGAGCATCTCGGTTCGAGTCCGAGTAGCGGCATCTTCGAAAAGAGATACAATAAATCCTATAATGAATAATGAATGGAATTCTGTATTTCCATTCTAGTCTTGAAGGATCCCCCTTTTCTTTTTTATTTTAGGATTTGTTTATGATATTCTCGACTTTACAACATATATTCACTCACATTTCTTTTTCGATCGTTTCAATTGTAATTAGTATTTATTTACTAACCTTATTATTAGTCTACGAAACGCTAGGACTCTATAATTCGTCAGAAAAAGGCATGATAGCTACCTTTTTCTGTATAACAGGATTGTTAGTTACTCGTTGGATTTCTTCGGGACATTTCCCCTTAAGTGATTTATATGAATCAGTAATGTTTCTTTCGTGGGGTTTTTCCATTATTCATATGGTTCCACATTTTAGGAACCAAAAAACCCATTTAAGCGCAATAACCGCGCCAAGTACTATTTTGACTCAAGGCTTTGTTACTTCCGGTCTTTTCGCAGAAATGCATCAATCCACAATATTAGTACCTGCTCTCCAATCTCAGTGGTTAATGATGCACGTAAGTATGATGGTATTGAGCTATGCAGCTCTTTTATGCGGCTCGTTATTCTCAGTAGCGCTTCTAGTCATTACATTTCGAACACGCATAGATATTTTTGGCAAAAGAAATCATTTATTAACAGGGTCATTTGGTTTTGATGAAATCCAATACACAAATGAAAGAGGCAGTGTTTTACGAAACACTTTTTTTCTTTCATTTAGAAATTATCACATGTATCAGTTGATTCAGCAATTGGATCGTTGGAGTTATCGTGTCATTAGTCTAGGGTTTCTCTTTTTAACCATAGGTATTCTTTCGGGCGCGGTATGGGCGAATGAGGCATGGGGGTCATATTGGAATTGGGATCCCAAGGAAACTTGGGCATTTATTACTTGGACCCTATTTGCAATTTATTTACATATGAGAACAAATCAAAATGTACAAGGCACGAATTCCGCAATTGTGGCTTCTCTTGGATTTCTTATAATTTGGATATGTTATTTTGGGGTCAATCTATTAGGAATAGGATTACATAGTTATGGCTCATTCACAGTAACATCGAATTGAAGAAGTGACCCAATCTAGAGGAACATAGTCTGAAGTTTGTGTGAGTTTTTGAGAACCATTTGAATCACTACTGGATTCAAATGGTTCTCAAAAACTCCAAACGTATCTGATTCGAATGGACTTCATTTTCTTTTTCCTTAAGATAAGGAAAAATAAGACTTATTTTTTTTTCATTGTCCAGCGAATGGTTTTCGAAATCATAGCATTATTTTCTATCTTATTCATGAAAACTATCTTATCTATAAAAGTAATTAGATAGGATAGCTTCTACCTTGTCAACGGATAGTGAGAGAAGGAAATCCGGATAAATACCAATCCCTATTACAGGTAGAAAGATACAGATCGAAACAAAAAGTTCTCGTGGTCCAGAATCCAAAAAAGAAGAGTTTGGGGCGGGAAATTGCTTGTATCCATAGAACATCTGGCGTGACATAGATAATGAATAAATAGGAGTTACTATCATTCCAATTGCCATTCCAAAAGTCATGAGTATTTTTGGCATTAAAAGAGATTTTGGACTGGTAATTATTCCAAAAAAGACTACCAATTCGGCAACAAAACCACTCATTCCCGGCAATGCAAGAGAAGCCATCGAGAAGCTACTGAACATTGTAAATATTTTAGGCATTGAGATAGCTATTCCGCCTATTTCGTCGAGATAAACAAGACGTATTCTATCGTAACTCGTTCCTGCCAAGAAAAAAAGCGCACCACCAATAAATCCGTGAGAAATGATTTGTAAAATGGCTCCATTTAGTCCTGTATCGGTTATAGAACCAATTCCTAGAATTGTAAAACCCATATGAGATACAGAAGAATAGGCTATTCTCTTTTTTAAATTGCGTTGGCCAGGAGATGTTGAAGCTGCATAGATTATTTGAACTGTACCTAGTATCATCAACCAGGGGGAAAATATAGAATGAGCGTGGGGTAAGAATTCCATATTGATCCGAACCAATCCATACGCTCCCATTTTTAATAAGATTCCGGCTAGAAGCATACACGTACTGTAATGTGCCTCCCCATGGGTATCTGGTAACCATGTATGTAAGGGTATAATCGGTGATTTGACAGCATAAGTAATAAGAAATCCACAATAGAATAGTATTTCCAATGCCACCGGATACGATTGATTCGCTGAGGTTTCAAAATGTAAGGTTGCTTCGTTGGAACCATAGAAACCCATGCCCAGAACTCCCATTAATAGAAAAACAGAACCCCCAGCAGTGTACAAAAGAAACTTTGTAGCTGAGTACAAACGTTTCTTTCCTCCCCACATGGATAGAAGTAGGTAAACAGGAATTAATTCTAACTCCCACATGATAAAAAAAAGTAAAAGATCTCGAGAAGAAAATGATCCTATTTGGCCGCTGTACATTGCTAACATCAGGAAATGGAACAATCGTGAATCCCGAGTCACTGGCCGAGCCGCTAAAGTCGCTAAAGTAGTGATGAATCCCGTCAGGAAAACGGGTCCTATGGAAATTCCATCGATTCCGAGTCTCCAGTGAAAATCCAAAAAATGGATCCATCTAAAATCCTGTTCTAATTGGATTAAGGGATCGTCAAATTGGAAATGATAACAGAATGCATAGGTCGTTAAAAGTAGGTCTATTGTGCATATAGAGAGAGTATACCACCTAATCATCTTATTTCCCCTATGAGGAAAAAAGAAAATGGAAGAACCCGCGGATATCGGCAAAATCACAATTATTGTTAACCAAGGAAAAGAATTCGTGGTAAAGACAAGATACACTTTGACCAAAAAACCCGTGCTCGAAATAATCTTTTTGATCGAGTACGGGTTTTTGTCGGTAAGGATAAAAAAAATGGGTTCAAGTAGAGTTTTCTAGAACGTATCAATAAGCTAGCCCCATGCTTCGCGTTGTCTCATGCCATAAATAAACCCGGACACTCAAGAAATCTGTTGGACAAGCGGATTCACACCTCTTACAACCTACACAGTCTTCTGTTCTTGGGGCAGAAGCAATTTGCTTAGCTTTACATCCGTCCCAAGGTATCATTTCTAATACATCTGTGGGGCAGGCTCGCACACATTGAGTACACCCTATACATGTATCATAAATCTTTACTGAATGTGACATGGTATCTATCCACTTTTTGAACGTCATAAATTTTCGATCTAGTAAAATCATAAAGGAATCATATATGGTAGACACCAGACGAATCGAGGGTTTACCAGAATCGATTTCGAATCAATCTATTTCTGGATCTGCTCATGATAGCGGTCCAAGATACTTTGATTTATTACGTTTTAGCAAACATGGGCTTTGTTTCTATCGTACATACCAATTTGAATTGGTGAATATTCTATTCAGTATTTCGATGATTAACGCTATTTATTCAGCAAGTTCGATTGATTGATACGAGTGGATTTTCTGTTACGATGAATTGACGAAACAATAGCTGGTCCAATAGCGGCTTCAGCGCCTGCAATAGCTATCACAAAAATCGCGAAAATGTCTCCTTTTAATTGGCGACTATCAAAGAAATCAGAAAATGTTACGAAATTCAAATTAACCGCATTCAGTATAAGCTCAAGACACATAAGTGCTCTAACCATATTTCGACTTGTGATCAATCCATAAATACCGATAGAAAATAAAAAGGCACTCAAAACAAGTTCATGTTCAAGCATCATTGACCAACCCCTCATCAATCTGGATTTATTTGCTTTCAATAGGAACAAAAATGCCACCTTAATCCATTTTATTGACTCGAATCTCACAAGTCCAGAACAAAGGAAGGTATTGGTACTAGAATAGATTGAACTCAAACTTTTATACATGAAAAATAGAAAAATGGAATTGAAGTGAAGGAAAATGGGTGTGATAAGAAGGAAGTCTTTTGAGAGGGCAGAACTCTTTCATTCGAAGTCGTTCTTTTTATTACTTTATTACTGACGGGCCATAACAATTGCACCTATTAAGGCAACTAAAAGAATTATAGAAATGAGTTCAAAGGGAAGAAAAAAATAGGTTGATAAATGAGTCCCAATTTGTTGACCATTATTTACAAAATCCTGCTCTAAAATCTGGTTTGATCTTGTAGTCCAAATAATACCGTACCATGAAGTATCTGGGACAGTAGTAATTAGCGAAACAAAAAGACTTGTACAAACTAGGGAAGTGACTCCTTCTCCAACGGTCCAAAGACCGAAATCCTTGTAATATTCTGAGTCATTCATGAACATCACAGCGAATACGATTAACACATTTATGGCCCCCACGTAAATAAGGAGCTGTGCAGCAGCTACAAAATGGGAATTCGATGGAATATGGAATAGGGATATACAAACCAGAACTAACCCCAAGGAAAAGGCAGAAAAAATTGGATTGGTAAGTAATACCACTCCCAGACCGCCTAATAGAAGAACCGATCCCAAAAATACTAAAAGAAAATCATGTATTGGTCCAGTGAAATCCATTCTATGTCAAATAATAGAGAAATAAGCTTAAATGGTTCATGATCTTTTTGACCAGACCGGGAAAAAATAGGTTACCCGACTCTTTTTAGGATACGCTCTGAATGGAATCCAATCCTAGATTGGGGGTTAATATAGAAATTCTCTAGATATATAAGAAATATTAATATTATTCATTTAGAGAGATGTAGATTTCGAAAAAATCACGGATACGGATAATGTATTTGTGCAAGACATGATTCTGAGCAATGAATCTGAAATCGCTGTTAGTTTTAGTTACTTATTTGCCGAGCAAAATGGAAGATTTGCTCCTTTAGTATTTCGTAATAGTAATCGGAAATTGGAGTAATTGGTAATCGAATCAAGCGGTTTACACATTTTTTATTTGATTTGAGTCGAAGTCATAATGGTTCGAATTAAGGAATCTCCAATTACTGACATTGGTAACCGACCCAAGGCAATTTGATTATAATTCAATTCGTGACGATTATAAGTAGAAAGTTCATATTCCTCAGTCATTGATAAACAATTTGTTGGACAATACTCGACACAATTCCCACAAAATATACATATTCCAAAATCAATACTATAATTCAGTAATCGTTTCTTTCGAATTTCGGGTTCCAATCTCCAATCAACAGTGGGTAGATCTATAGGACATACACGAACACATACTTCACAAGCAATGCATTTATCAAATTCAAAGTGGATTCGACCGCGAAAACGCTCTGATGGAATCCATTTTTGATAGGGATATTGAATAGTTACAGGTAAACGACTCGTATGAGATAAGGTAATTATGAAACTTTGGCCGATATACCTTGCAGCTCTTACGGCTTGGTGACCATAATTCATGAACCCAGTTATCATAGGAAGCATATCATAAATCTCTATGAATAATTGAAATTTTCTTTCTCTTGTTTCTTTCTCTTGTTTAAGAAAACTTAGGAATCGAAAATACAATGAATGTCTTATGTCTTTACAGTGAAAGGAGTTGGGAAGAAGTTGTCAATAATAGATTCCCGAGAGAAATAGGTAAAAGAAATTTCCACCCAAGATTTAATAGTTGGTCCATTCTCATCCTAGGCAAAGTCCATCTTGTTGTGATAGAAATGAACAGGAACAAATAAGCTTTTGCTAATGTAATCAAAATACCAATTGTTGTTCCAAAGACTCCACTCAGTTCATTTATTCCGAAAAAATGAGGAATGAATAGGAACGGGATAGAGAGATTCCAACCGCCCAAGTAAAGAACTGTTACAAATAATGAAGAGACTAGTAGATTTAGATAGGAAGCAACGTAAAATAAACCAAATTTGATACCCGAATATTCGGTTTGATAACCTGCTACTAATTCTTCCTCCGCTTCTGGTAAATCAAAAGGTAATCTTTCACATTCGGCTAGGGAAGAAATGAGAAAAACCGTAAATCCTATAGGTTGACGCCACAGATTCCAACCCCAAAAACCATATTTGGACTGTGCCTCCACTATTTCAACTGTACTTGAACTGTTAGATAATCATAGTCGATGATAACATCACTGCTGCCATCGCTATTGCAGAACCGTACATGAGACTTTCACCTCATACGGCTCCTCGGTGGTCGTCATAAAAAAATCTAAGGACGGGCTCGTTAGTATCTCGATATAGTAGTTGAGTAGATAGAGTAAAGATGGATCGAAGAGTCCCACATTATACCAATCCAATTCTGTCTGCTATAATAAAATAACAAAAAGGTGCTTCTGAATTGATCTCACCCTTTCGATTTCTAATGTATATTTCGAATTTCAAAAAATGTGTAATTTCGCTTCGTTCAGTAATAACTGAATCCTTCAATAAAAAGAAAATACTCATTGTATCAATTTCGACCCTTTTTCGATTACGAAAAAAGATTAGGCATTCCATTAGTTCATGAATCATGATACTAATTCTCTCGGTATGAATAGAGATCAAATAGTTCGTATTTTTCTTTTCTATTGCATATTTCTTTCGTTCCGGTTCTTCTTTCACATTTCATAGAAAAAGACAAGGAAGCTCTAAAAAAAGGTTACTTCGTTTCGGATAGCCATTTCTTTAACCAATGGGTAGGAGCATACTCAGGATCGGGATCCTGGGGAAGTACTGCTTGATCGTTTCTACTAACTTAAAGCCCCCACCCCAATTCCTTTTATGCGGAGAGACCCATTTAGGTAACTTAGATTATCTCCATTACGAATCCATTATGTACCTTAGTATTCCTAACCGCCCACTCATTTTTGCCCAACCCCCGTTATGACAGACAATAGTGAAAACTCCATAGAGTTGCTCTTTTCTAACCGCGTCAAACCATGATTGCTAATCAACAAATCTTGGGGTCATTTATTCTGCTTATGGATGCTTAACTCTCGCACATAGGGAATGAGACTTCATCTTTTTACTGCAAATTTAGAAGCTGTTTTGTTTCACTCATAGAACTTATCTTATTGAGTTCATTATCCGGAATGATGAATCAAAAAATGAAGATATCTACTCAATCCATTTCACTCCTTTCTTTCCTAGAAATAAAAGAAATAGGTAACAGCTCATGTCCAAACGAATCGCACGTAGAGATATGGATAAAACACATGGAGTTAATGGTATTTCATAACTAATCGATTGAGCAGCAGCTCGTAGACCACCTAAAAAGGAATATTTATTATTCGAACCATATCCTGACATAAGAAGTCCAAAAGGAGCAAGACTTGAAATGGCAATCCATAAAAAAACACCTATACTGAGATCCGCTAGAACAAGCCGGTAGCTAAAAGGAATTACTGAATAACTTAGTAAAATGGATATAACTGCTAGGGACGGTCCGAGACTAAATAAACGAATATCTCCTCTAGATGGGAGAAGATCCTCTTTCAAAAGTAGTTTTGTCCCATCGGCTAGAGCTTGAAGAATTCCAAAAGGACCTGCATACTCTGGGCCCATACGTTGTTGTACTCCTGCAGATATTTTTCTTTCTAACCACACAATTATGAATATCCCTATTGTGATTCCAAATAGAGGAATAAAAATAGGTACAAGCAAGCGTGTGAGCCCATACACCTCTTTTAAGGATTCCAATCGAGAAAAAGAATTAATAGCCCGTACTTCCGTTGTATCAATTATCATTTCAACGATCAACTTCTCCCATAATGATATCTATACTCCCTAGTATCGTCATAATATCCGCCAATTTCATTCTTTTAACTAGCTGAGGAAGAATTTGCAAATTGAGAAAACCCGGTGGACGAATTTTCCATCTCCAGGGAAAAAGACTCTGATCCCCTATCAGAAAAATTCCTAATTCTCCCTTTGGAGCCTCCACTCTCATATAAAGCTCTTGTTTCAACAATTCAAAAGCTGGAGATGGTTTTTTACTAATGAATCGATATTCAAAATCATTCCACTCTGAATCCCTTTCTCTGCCAAAGCGCCGGACTTCTAAATTCTCATAGGGCCCCCCAGGAAGTCCTTCTAGAGCTTGTTGAATCATTTTTATGGATTCCATCATTTCACTGATTCGGACGAAATAACGGGCTAATGAATCCCCCTCTTTTTGCCATTGTACTTCCCAATCAAATTCATCATAACACTCATAATGATCAATTTGACGAAGATCCCATTGGAGTCCGGAAGCCCGTAGCATCGGCCCAGATAAACCCCAATTTATGGCTTCCTCCCCACTAACAATGCCCACTCCTTCAACTCGGCCCAAAAAAATAGGATTCTGCGTAATAAGCTTTTGATATTCAGCAATTCCTGTTAAAAAATACTCACAGAAATCCAAACATTTATCTACCCAACCATGAGGTAAATCAGCAGCGATTCCTCCGATACGAAAAAAATTATGCATCAGTCGCATACCTGTGGCAGCTTCGAATAGATCATATATCAATTCTCTCTCTCTGAAAATATAGAAGAAAGGCGTCTGCCCACCAATATCTGCCATAAAAGGGCCGAGCCATAACAGATGAGAAGCTATGCGACTCAATTCCAACATAATGACTCTGATATAGCTAGCTCTTTTAGGTACTTGAATATTTCCCAAACGTTCTGGGGCGTTTACTGTTATTGCCTCTGTAAACATAGTAGCTAAATAATCCCAACGTGTTACATAAGGTAGATATTGTATAATTGTTCGGTTTTCCGCAATTTTTTCCATCCCTCTGTGTAAATAACCCAATCGAGGTTCACAGTAAATAACATTTTCACCGTCGAGAGTAATGATGAGGCGAAGAACGCCATGCATTGATGGGTGGTGAGGACCCATATTGACTATCATGAGGTCTTTTTTTGTAGTCGGTACATTCATATGCGTTTTCCCCGATTCAGGATCAGTATTCTATGAATTGCTGAAAACGAAATAAAGTTCATCCAAATTCAAGCTCTGAAAAATCAAATAATGCTACAAGGGCTCTTCCAATTAACTTATCACTTAACTTAACGAGTTTTGAACTCCCTAATATCCAACTGATCTATTAATTCTTTATAACGTACTCTATTTTTATTTGACAAATACGTCAGCAACCGTTGACGTTTGCCCAGAGTTTTTTGTAGACCTCTCTGAGATAAATAATCTTTTTTGTGTAATTTTAAATGTGAAGTTACTTTCTTTAGTTTATTGGTGAAACTGAATACTTGAAATTCAACAGACCCCGTGTTTTCTTCTTGCGAAATAACTGAAATAAATGTACTTTTTACCATAAAAAGAGTCCTTCTCCCTCCCCTATTTATTTGATTTGAAGTTTCTACAGATTACAGATATGGTATGGATTTGACCAATCAAGAAAAATAATGACATTCATTTGGGATACAATACAGACTAATGTTGATTTAATTAATAATCAATCCAAATACTCTCAGTATCAGGATTTGCGAAAGAAGCGCCAAAGCCGCATGGCGCCCCAGGCGAATGTAAAACAGGCCAAGATCACTTTTGTAATCTCGAACCCGTAAAAAAGAACTGCCATCAACCTATGCCTATACGGCCCTGGCTTCTTCTGACTCATTGCGGATCTCCCCTATTTATTTGATTTGAAGTTTCTACAGATTACAGATATGGTATGGATTTGACCAATCAAGAAAAATAATGACATTCATTTGGGATACAATACAGACTAATGTTGATTTAATTAATAATCAATCCAAATACTCTCAGTATCAGGATTTGCGAAAGAAGCGCCAAAGCCGCATGGCGCCCCAGGCGAATGTAAAAATGTCCAAAAGAACTTTTGTCATCACAAAATTCGAATTTGACCATTTTCATTATTCGTACAAGTCTCATTTGCTTCCATCGGATCGAGAGAATCTTTTGAAGATGAATAGATGATAATGAATAGATGAGAACCAAAGGCATTGCCGGAACTACTAGGCCCACTAAAGAAAGGCACAAAAAGAGCAATACACCATTGATGTATTGCTTCACCTTTCAAGAGTGGCCCGTTCAGCTTCTCCTACCCCACCCAATTCGAGGAGTTTCTGAATCGGAAGCACTCGGAGGCTTTTCTTTAGCGATTTCGATAGGTAGGATAGGTCTTGTAGAGCTACAAGACGTGCTGATAAATTTGGTCACTGGGCCTCTAGCGAGGGAGATTTCTTCTCTAGGTGGAGAGGTTTCTTCCTCGTCTAGTGGAAGTGGTTCGTTTCGGTTTTCTGTTGTGTCTTTGTCTACGTGACTAGGTTCAGGTTCTACGATCATTTCTGTATCTTCATTTATTGCGTTCTCCAGCCTCGCACGCCTAGCTATAAGCTTCTTCCGAAAGGATAGTTCGCTAGTTAATTCCTTATAGGCCGCCCCCGACCTTACAGCTTCTTGGGATACCCCAAACTCTATCATTGAATTACAGACTTTCTCGAGTTCATCGATTTTCGCACTACTTATAATAATAAGTAATTCTTTTTCTTGCATGCGATCCTTATTCCTAAGAATGTTCCTTCTAAGCACCATATTCTTTTTTGTTTGATAGTCCGCTTTATAGGCCGCATACTCGATCGCGAAAGTATCGTTGATTACAGGCATTTCTTGCGATTGTTCCGTGCTTTCAGACGATTGCCCTCCGGTTTCCGATAAGGATTCAGGAGTGAACTCTGATATAGCTACCAATGAAGTGGTTGCTTGCGATCCCACTGTTGGTTCAGATCCAGCTACAGATGACGGACTATCTAGCAATGAAACAGAAGATTCCCCTGAAGTCAGAGTTGGCAGGTCTGGGGTTCCTGCGATAAGATTTGTAGTGTGAGATCCATCTATCCCGGACGTGGAATCCTCGTCCGATGCGCTTTCTTTTTTATTTTGGTCGAGGGTGTCAGAGGTACTGGGTGCTTTTGGGGATGAGGCAGGTGGATTACTCTTACTGAAAAAACTCCATAGTTTCAGTTTCGAACCTCCACCTCCCCAGGCCGCCCCCAAACTAATAAAAAAAGTAACTGCTGCCGTTATGGTTCCAACGTATATCAGCCTGGATAGCCAGGGGGACATTTTTTGTTGTACCATTTGAGACTCCTCTACCCTATTTTAGGTTTTATGCTAGACTCCGCCTATAAAATCAACAATTCGAGGTTTCTTCCGGTTCTTCGGGTATGGCAACCAGTTCTCGGATATTTTTTTTATCCTTCTGAATTTGGTACGCCAGTAACCCAATCTGTAATCTATATTTTGTACGATGGACTTGTTCTTGAGCTAACCCGTGGACTTTGGCTCGTTCTAATGCCTTAAAAGCCGGCTGGGCCCTTATGTTGCGTATCCCATTCAGTTCAGTGAATATTGTATTCCATTCCACCTGGCGCTTAGAGGTTCTGGAATTACTCTTTCTAATAAGAAATTTTGTCGCTCGAATGCGACTCTCTTTGAAACTAATGCTTTGGAGAAGTAGTGCATTTTTTTGTTTTTCTTCTTCCGACAACTCTAGCCTGAGAGTCCTTCTACTCTCGGGCTTAGTGTCATTTTCGGCGATTCCAGGCATTTCTTGTGCTTGTTCCGTTCTTTCATCTGATTGTCCTCCGGTTTCCGATAATGATTCCGGAGTGAACTCTGATATAGCCACCAATGAAGTGGTTGCTTGTGATCCCACTGTTGGTTCAGATTCAGCTACAGATGACGGACTATCTAGCTCTGAAACAGAAGATTCCCCTGAAGTCAGGGCTGGCAGGTCGGGGGTTCCTGCGATAAGATTTGTAGTGTCAGATACATCTACATCTATCCCGGACGTGGAATCCTCGTTCGATGCGCTTTCTTTTTTATCTTGGGCGAGGTTGTCAGAGGTACTGGGGTCTTTTGGGGATGAGGTCGTAGGATTGTTCCTCCCTAAAAAACTCCATAGGTTCAGTTTCGAACCTCCCCACGCCACACTAAAACTTATAAAAGTAACGGTTACCGTCATGGTTCCAATGTAGATAAGCCTGGCTAGCCATGCAGGCATTTTTTGTTGTGCCATTAGATACTCCCTTTTTTTTGGTTTTTTGCTAGATTCCCATCTAGACTTAGTATTTTGAAACAAGGGGATGGAATAGAATAACTTGAAACAACCGTGACCATATATGTTGCATTACTTATAGCTTCCTTGTTCGTAGACAAAAAAAACCGCTTCAGAATTGTCTTTGATTCCGTCCCTATTCCTTGTCTTGTCTTGTTCTAAGAATTCAAAGAACAAGACAAGACAAGGAATTTTGAATTCTTACCTACGGTATCAACTCCCAAACAGCATTCGGATCCAAATCCGTACGGGAAAGCCTATCCTTAAAGAAGGCTTCTTCAAATGAGTCAAGTCCTATAAAATCAACAATTCCATGAATTTGGGCTTCTGCTGGTGACATGAAAGAATCCCTGAGCATGTCCAACTGTAGAACATGCAAGTATTTTCCTGTTGTTTGTTTATAAATGTTTAGTACATTCTTGTATATACTTTTCAATTCATCCCCCTCGATGTACAACACCCCTAGTTCGGGCCCAATATAATAACTCGCAGGTTGGTGTATCATTACCCTGATGATATGATATAACATCCGATTGAAGATGAATCGATGATAATGAATAGATGAGAGTCATTGTCGGAACTACTAGTCCCACTAAAGAAAGGCACAAAAAGAGCAATACACCATTGATGTATTGCTTCACCTTTCAAGAGTGGCCCATTCAGCTTTTCCTGCCCCACTCAATTCGAGGAGTTTCTGAATCGGAAGCACTCGGAGACTTTTCTTTAGGGATTTTGATAGGTAGGATAGGTCTTGTAGAGCTGCAAGACGTGCTGATAAATTTGGTCACCGGTCCTATAGCGAGGGAGATTTCTTCTCTAGGTGGAGAGGTTTCTTCCTCGTCTAGTGGAAGTGGTTCGTTTCTGTTTTCTGTTGTGTCTTTGTCTACGTGACTAGGTTCAGGTTCTACGATCAGTTCTGTATCTTCATTTATTTCGTTCTCTAGCCTCGCACGGCTAGCTATAAGCTTCTTCCGAAAGGATAGTTCGCTAGTTAATTCTTTATAGGACGCACCCGACCTTACAGCTTCTTGGGATTTCCCCAACTCTATCATTGAATTACAGACTTTAGTGAGTTCATCGATTTTCGAACTACTTATAATAATAAGTAATTCTTTTTCTTGCATGCGATCCTTATTCTTAAGAATGTTCCTTCTAAGCATCCTATTCTTTTTTGTTTGATATTCCTCTGGATATTCCGCTTGATAGGCCGCAAACTCGATCGCGAAAGTATCGTTGATTACAGGCATTTCTTGTGCTTGTTCCGTGCTTTCAGACGACTGCCCTCCGGTTTCCGATAAGGATTCCGGAGTGAACTCTGATATAGCCACCAATGAAGTGGTTTCTTGTGATCCTACTGTTGGTTCAGATTCAGCTACAGATGACGGACTATTTAGCTCTGAAACAGAAGATTCCCCTGAAGTCAGGGCTGGCAGGTCGGGGGTTCCTGCGATAAGATTTGTAGTGTCAGATACATCTACATCTATCCCGGACGTGGAATCCTCGTTCGATGCGCTTTCTTTTTTATCTTGGGCGAGGTTGTCAGAGGTACTGGGGTCTTTTGGGGATGAGGTCGTAGGATTGTTCCTCCCTAAAAAACTCCATAGGTTCAGTTTCGAACCTCCCCACGCCACACTAAAACTTATAAAAGTAACGGTTACCGTCATGGTTCCAATGTAGATAAGCCTGGCTAGCCATGCAGGCATTTTTTGTTGTGCCATTAGATACTCCCTTTTTTTTGGTTTTTTGCTAGATTCCCATCTAGACTTAGTATTTTGAAACAAGGGGATGGAATAGAATAACTTGAAACAACCGTGACCATATATGTTGCATTACTTATAGCTTCCTTGTTCGTAGACAAAAAAAACCGCTTCAGAATTGTCTTTGATTCCGTCCCTATTCCTTGTCTTGTCTTGTTCTAAGAATTCAAAGAACAAGACAAGACAAGGAATTTTGAATTCTTACCTACGGTATCAACTCCCAAACAGCATTCGGATCCAAATCCGTACGGGAAAGCCTATCCTTAAAGAAGGCTTCTTCAAATGAGTCAAGTCCTATAAAATCAACAATTCCATGAATTTGGGCTTCTGCTGGTGACATGAAAGAATCCCTGAGCATGTCCAACTGTAGAACATGCAAGTATTTTCCTGTTGTTTGTTTATAAATGTTTAGTACATTCTTGTATATACTTTTCAATTCATCCCCCTCGATGTACAACACCCCTAGTTCGGGCCCAATATAATAACTCGCAGGTTGGTGTATCATTACCCTGATGATATGATATAACATCCGATTGAAGATGAATCGATGATAATGAATAGATGAGAGTCATTGTCGGAACTACTAGTCCCACTAAGGGCACAAAAAGAGAGGGTAGAAAGTTGTCATAGAAGGAATACCTCGAGTTCAAATTTTAAGATAAGAAAGATATCTTATAAGAAATATATCATCAACGAATTCTCAAGCGTGGATACATCTGTATCCTTAACATACTGAAACGGCTACCATTACTAGTATCAAACCAATAGCGATTCATACAAGCTAAATCTTCGAATCGGTAATTCGGCCAAAGAAACAATTTCAATTTAATGAATTGAGTTGTCTCTATATCAAGATGCTTGCTATTAGTGAAAAGTGGACTACAATTCCTTCCGTTGGTCTCGTTGCAAAATACTTTCTTTTTACCCACAACATCTGGATTTCCCTTCCCGGAATTTAAACAACTTCGAATTCGCAATTCTCTACGACGTCTAGGAGATGAAATGTTTTCAGGAACAAGCAAATCAGAACGATTTTCATCTATATTCCCAACCATCTTTTTCTGTTTTGTTTTTATAATGAATTCAGAAAAATCATTCCTATCAACATTTTGTTTTTTTTGGCATTTTCGATTCGTTTTTCTATTAATAGTAATTGGATGTTTATTCTTATAGATCAGTGAAATAGCTATGGTTTGATACATAATTACTGGCCCATTCCATTTTCTAGGTCTACGAACTAGTTTGATTAGTATTTCTCCACTGTTTAGCGCTTTAGGAAATAGAATTGGAGATTCAGGTTCACTGTCCAGAGTAGGCTTAAGTTCACTTTCTAGAGTAGGTTTAAGTTCACTTTCCAGAGTAGGTTTAAGTTCACTTTCCAGAGTAAGTTCAGGTTCACTTTCCAGAGTAAGTTCAGATTCACTTTCCAGAGTAAGTTTAGGGTTATGATACTTTAGAATCGACAGAGGCATTTCTTTTCTTCGAAAAAAGGATATAGCCAGTTCCCTTGGATCTCTCATCCGAAGCAAGAAACTAAATATATTGATACCAGTTAGTAAATTTTCCTCAAAAAGATTGGTCCATGTCAACTGAAAACCGACGTAATTTTTCGTTTTCAGGAAGATGTCTAGGTCGGTTGGCGGTTTCCACTTCTTCTTGTTCTTCCCTTGCTTTTTCTTCTTTTTATCTTTTTCAATGTCTGATGCGCCAGACTCTTGTTTAACATCTTGTTGTTGATTTGGTTGATTTGATTTAGGCTTCTCTTGGTTTGGTTGATTTGATTTAGGCTTCCCTTGGTTTGGTCGATTTAATCTAGGATTTTCTTGGCCAGGCGGTTTTTTTTCTTCTTGATTTTGATTCTCTAATTCAAGATCCTTTTTTTCTTTTTCTTTTTCGTTGGCATTTTTTTTTTCACGACTATCACGGATGTTTTGATTGTTATTAAACTCGAAAAAAAGTAATTTGATTGGTATGATCCACGGGTTCATCCCATATTTTTCATAAATAGATTTCTTACTGCGCTGAGTTTGAGTTAGTCTTGCTTTATTCATTCCCATCCAGTCAAAAGGATGGTTTTTTTTTTTATTTTGGGATTCATTTTTATTTTGGGATTCATTTTTGTTTTGGGATTCATTTTTGTTTTGGGATTCATTTTTTTTGGGGGATTCATTTTTGTTTTGGGATGAGTTGAATTGTTTATGAATCGCGTAATAAAAAAGATCTTTTTTATCAATTGTATTAATTATTGGAGAATAATGAGTCGCAATCTTAGTTTTTTTATTGATCCAGGTCTCAATATGTCTCGTCTTTCTAAAACAGATGATTTGCCAATCCAAATATTTTCTATCCGAATTTTTTCTACTATATCTCCGGATAGAAAAAAAATCAGGTTTATACGTGATGTACTTCGAGGGAATCCCTTGACCTTCGTTTCCTTGGAACGGCAATCTATAAATAGAAAAATCCTTTCCTTTTCCATAATTAAGATATTTATGTGATAAAAGATCATATTTGTAATGTTTTTGAAATTTCTCTGTTTTTGTTTTAACCGATAATGAAGCTGCTTTTTCTTTTTGTTTCTCAAAAAGAATTAATTGATTTTTTTCATTTTTTTCATATGAATCCAAACTTGGTACGTCTAGATTTTGAACCTTACGACTTTGATTGATCCGATTTCGCCACTTTTGTGACATAAATTTAGACAATCTAGTCTGAGATAAATCATATTGATAGCGGCCGCTTAACCAGTTTTTCCATTCAGTCAGTTCTGCATTTCCATGTTCTTTATGCCTTGATTCGAAATGGAATATTCCTTGTGTTCCAAAAAAATTCTTTATTCGTTCTTTAAGAAAAAGAGATGTTCGGGAATATTGAAGGACAAATTTCAAGGGATACTTGTAAATCCCTGGTCTTTGTGATAATTTGTAAAATACATATGCTTGTGACAAGGAAACTATCTCACCAAAAGTCTTTGAATTTTGATTACCAATATTATCAAACTTCTTTTTTATAGTCGAAATCCAATTCATTGGATTTTCATCAATTCCTTCGTGATTTGTTTGCTTAAAGTAACTGTATGTATCAAGAATTCTTTTTTTTAATTGAAGTAATGCAAGACACATTTCTACAATATGAATATGGTTCGAAATACGAATGAGAATTTGAGAGAAAATACTTTCAATGAAAAATACCAAAAAAACGCGCCCTTTCCTTATTAATCGCACATTTCTTCTTTTTACTATTTGCCAAAGGTTTTTTGAGGAGTCTAATCTTTTCTCAGCAAAACTCGCCTCGCTAGGACTAATATTTCTATCGGGTATTAATAATTTGGTTTTCTTGTCGTTTGTTATTTTTTCAATTTGATTTCTTATTGTACTTGTCCTATAGGACAGATCCTTTATTTTTTTTTCTATAAGTGAAGATTTTGTCCAATCCATAGATTGAATTCGACTAGCCGATTCATCCAAAATCTGATTCCTTATTATCAAATTTTTATCATTTTGAGTTTCACTCAATTCATACCCTTCCCTCACTCCAAATTTTGTATTTAGATTTCCTTTTTCAAGTTGTTTGATTTTGATAAACGGATCTAGAATCCATTTTTCCTTTTTTTTTAACAATTGAAAACTTTTTTTTTTCGCTTCTCTAATTCGTTTTTTAAATTCTTTATAAATAGGTTCAAGAGGATGAGGTTCGTCTCGGGGAGCACCAAAAGGCCGTTCCGTTTCCATTCCCCAGGTTGTTAAAAAAGAAGATTTTGCTTTTTTTCTTTTCTTTTGCATTGGATCTTTCCGTTTCTGATGGGGTCGTAGTTGAAAACTATACCGAAGACGGAAAGGTAAGAGGATTTTTATCTGCATACCGTCTGTTAACCAATTTAGCGGAAATTCTGTTTCGGATATTGGAACGCCAGTGTGAGTACAGTTAATATAAATTTCTCTGCCCCGCGCCTTCCAATCTTCGTCCCAATCTTTGTACCACTCGGGGAATTTTTTGGGGAATTGAAATGGAAATAATAAAATAAGGCTCAAGTTTTTGGCTATAATCAATGAGGGTAATACAATATTTTTTCTAAGAATTACGTGGGCTAGTAACAAATAACCCCTTATTGCGTGCGCATACGGAGTACTATCCCACAGTTCTGCTATTTCTAGTCGCTCCTCCTCCGCGTTCTCCCTTTTTTCTGCTTCGTCCTCCGTCTCGTTCTCCCTTTCTTGTGCCCCGTCCCCCCTTTCTTGTGCCCCGTCCCCCCGTTCTTGTGCCTTGTCCTCTCCTTCTTGTGACTCGTCTTCCTCGTAATCCCAAGTTTTCACTTCTGCGCCTTTTCCTATCCAATTCCTAAAGATCCTAAAGATTGGATTCATAAAGATTGGATTCATAATTTTCAGTATTGGGGAGAAAATTGTGTCTATTCTGTCCAAAAAAAGCCGGGAATGCAGATTTGTTTGAAATAGTTTCCAAGTAACGGTTTTACGTCTTTGAGCGCGTACGGATCCTTTGATTAAATCTCGATTAAAATCCGATTGTTTCGAATAACGTATTAAAATATCCGCAGTATCATCATCCTCATCATCATACTCCTCCGCCTTCCCCCGCTTCGTATAAAAGTCCTTCCAATCCAAAATGAATACATTTTTGAAGGTTCTTGAAATAATTTGAGACAAGTCTGGGTCTACTTCGTCCATTTCCTCCGAATCGTCAAGCAATTGGTATTTCCATCGAGGAACCGTTTTCCCAATTTCTTGTAGGTCAAGTCCCTCCTTTGTGTTTTTTTGAATTGTTTGATCCTTTGGTTCAGTTGTACTTGTACCGAAGAAATATTGCACTTGATTTTCCGAATCCATTTTTCCTTGGTCTGAGAATACTGATTGTGCCTCAAATGTATCTAGTTTTTGTTCAAATTCTTGGTAATCAGGGAAAAGGCTACCATGAAACTTGTTTATCCACACTTTTTCGTTGGAATCCCCCGCAGGGGTAATTAAAGAATTATTTTCCTTCTCATTTTCCTTCTTCTTTTCCTTCTCATTTTCCTTCTTCTTTTCCTTCTCATTTTCCTTCTTCTTTTCCTTCTCATTTTCCTTCTCATTTTCCTTCTTAACGCTTGGGGGTAATTTGGGGATTGTTCCGCGAAAGGGCCCATTCAAAAAAGAATCGTATCTTTTAGGCAAGCAGTCTTGTGCAGTCTCATCATTACATAATCGAGTCCTTTTTTCGAGTCCATCCAGATCAAGAGACCCCCTTTCTAGAGCGTCAATTCGATGGAAAAGTTCGTTGCTCAGGCTATTTCTTTTTTGTTCATTGGTATAAATCCAATGATTATACAATTCATCAGAGGGGAGTTTTTCTGGTGTATACAAAAACCCCTTTCTTTCTATCATTTCAAAAAAGGTTGACAAACTTGGTGGATATGTAAAAGAGATTCTTTGTTTTCCATCACTTCGGCATGTATAAAAAAAATAGTCTGACATTTCAGTTCTTAGAGCCTTTTGAAATCTATCCGTTTTTATATATCGCAATGGTCGATTCCATCGGTTATAGTCGAAAAGAAAAGTCACAAGAGGCATTTCTGAACCGCGGAAGTCTTTCTTTTCTTTCAGTTTTTCATCTAGGTTGTTCGAATCTTCCGAAAAAGGGGAAAGGTCTGCCTCGGCGGATCCTTCTTGCCCCTGTTTGGAAGTTGTGTCTATTTCTACATCTGTTTCGTCTGCACTTTCTACCGTTGCCGAGGTTTTTTTTTCTTTCTTTTTCTTATCCGCAGTCCTAATAGGTGACGGAATTCTGCCTAAATAGTAGACACAGGAGAGAAATAATAGAATGGTAAAGATTCGCTCCATAGAATTTCGAAAGTCTGCCGCACGGTACCTATTCAATCTAATAGAACGATTTTGCCGTATCCAGAATAATACCAACTCAAACCCTTTCATGCACAAAATGTGACCAAGGAACCAACCAACAAAACTACTTGTTAAAAATAACATCTTGTTGTTGCATCGAAACATATAAATACTGATTACTCGGGGTAAGGTCGAACTCGGCAAAACGAAATGGTTGAATAGTGGAAAAATGATATTAGTAAGGAATACATATTGAGTGTATAAATTACGCATTGCATTTCTGGTGGTCGCTACCGAATCAAAAAAGTCTTTGTCATTGCGCCAAAAGAAATAAACCAAAAGATAGAGTAGACTTAGTATAGTTAGTGTATGAGGTGTACCCAATGCTAGATGGAGAGGTGCATAATAGATCGATATGAACATGATGAGCTGCCCCATCAGAAAACCAGTTGTTGCGGATACATCCTTCTCGCTTCCTTCTTCCATAACCCGAGCTCGGAGAAGCAAGAGATATGAGGGCCCTATGGTCCCTGCGGTCAGAAATCCATAAAAGAGTCCGGCCACAACGACTGAATTGCTTATCTGCATACATAAACGGACTAGAGTAGCTAGTCGAAACAAGTTGAACATGAAAATCAATCACCTCCTGTGGTTTTCTTTTTTACTTTTACAATGGAAACTTTTTTACTTTTAGTATGGAAATAGATAGAATAGAATATAGAATAAGACAGTCCTGAGAATTTCCTCTAAATACTTCCGTTTCCTCAATCGCATAATATTTCTATTATATATATAGAATTGTTGGTTGGGTTTGTAATGGCGGGCATTCACTATTCAGGGTTCAACTAGTCTACCCCGGTGAATTCCACAATTTCAAAATGAGAGAGAGACCTCTTTCCGTTTCGGATCATGGATAAATAGATTTTTTTATCCATGATAGAATCATATCACGCAAATCTACTATTGTCACTATGAAAATAGGAAGGTTGCAACCACCAAAACGGAATCAAACCATGCCCCTTACCTAGAGAATCTACCTCGATTCTTTAGTATCTAGGTAAGTTCAAAAGCTAAGAAAAGAAAGCTAAGAAAAGGGGGAATAAGAAAGAAAAAATGATACAATACTCACATAGGATAGGGATAGGACAGCCCCCTTTCATAGATCTATAAAATTCTGCTGAAATTGATTAGAGGATCTTACTTATGCTGCCCCACATCGCTGGATTTGGCTTGGTCTCTCGGCACAAGCAATGAGCCGGCGAGTTCCTAAACCGGAAGGCCCCCTGTCCTCGGGGAGCCGCAAGGTGCTCGAACTAGAGACCCCAGGACCAGGAGGAGTCGGCGTGCGGTTATCCGTCTCTTCCACTTGTAGCTTGGAGCTTCACTTTTGCACTTTCCAAAAGGGAAATCTTGAAGTATAAGCGGGGAATCTCTTTTGATTTGATCACACTCTGATGAGTCTTTATGGTTTCGTCTAAGATGCTACGCCTCCCTTTTTGGAGTGGACCATTTTTTGGAATGCAGTTTCCCATTTCCCAAAAGGCCAATCCGATTCATTCTTGTGAAAAATGAAAAAAGCCCGCTCTTTGTCGGCCAAGAGAGTTTTGTTGAACTTTAAAGTCTCATCAAGTCTTTGTAAGCGTAGATGGGCGCGGCGGAGTTTGTGGGTTACCGAATAACCACACAAAGAGCCCAGTACAACCAAAATTGAGACCTGCCATCCCTACTAAAGCCACTGCAAAAACGCCGGCCACTTTTGTCACTAATTTGACCTGTCACTAATTTGACCACCCAATGATTATGATTGAACATGCATGATACCTCCTAAGCATGTATAAGATTTCCCGGTCAATCCCTAACTCGACTGTTAGCAACTTTAACTATAACCGGGATTGATGCATATCTAAATCTATTTAGATTGATTCATGATCTAATTCTATCATGCAAATATACTATTGTCAATGTTACAATAGTAGGGTTGTAACCACCCAAATGGAAGGTTACAACCACCAAAAAGGAATCAAACCATAATCCTCACAGAGATAGCACAGCCTCCCTTTACCTTACAGAGATCTAAAATCATTAGAGTAGGCCTGGCGGATCCTGCCACGCAGGCCGGAAATCTTGTTCTTCGCCCGGCGCAATCAGTCGATTGCCTGAACCGGAAGGAAGGGCCGTCCGGTCCTCTTGGAGCCGCAGGTTGATCGAATTAAAGTTAACTACCTGCAGTTGACTGTTCCTGTGGATGTGGAGGGATCCATTCCTAATAGGGCCCTTGTTTTGGGCCTCTACTAACAGGGACTTCCTTTCGTCTAACACGGAAAGTTCCGCCGTTAACACGCAACAAGATTCATATAATCCCCTTGCGACACTTTTTTCCAGTCGTAGGAATGAATTGAGGGGCTCTAGATCGCTGGAATCCCCCTCCTCGACCTCATCGCGAAGTTGTCCTCGTACCAGATCATCGCCAGATTGTAACCGGCGAAGCGCCTCCGTTAAAAGTAACCACTGTTTTGCTGACTGGAACCTTTTTCTTTGAATTTGAAAATCGATTCGCTTAATTTCTTCAGCACTATCAAACTTTTGAACCCACCGATCCTCAGAAGTATAAGGAGGGTTCCAAGAAGCCCTGGGGATTTGTACACACCGACACCACACGATCAAGAAACTACCCCCCGCAGCCCAAAAGGAAAAGAGAATTTTCCCGGATCCTATCAGAAACTGATCCAAGCATTTTTGCAAATTAGAATGCCTCGCGGATGCAAAGACGCCGGACACTTTGGTCACTACTTTGACCAACCAATGATTCCACATGGGACATACCTCCTCTGTATGGATCAGATTCCCCAGTCCATTTCTAACTCGCCTTATTAGAAATTTTTTAAAGACCCGGATGAATCAATCTAAAAAAAGTAGATTGATTCAAGATAGAATCATATCACGCAAATCCACTATTGTCAATTTTACAATAGTAACGGTTGTAACCACCCAAATGGAAGGTTACAACCACCAAAAAAGAATCAAACCATAATCCTCACAGAGATAGCACAGCCTCCCTTTACCTTTCATAGATCAAATCCGTTTTGACCCCCGTCTTGAAGCTTCACTTTTGCACTTTCCAAAAGGGAAATCTTGAAGTATAAGCGCGGAATCACTAATGATTGCTCGGCTTCGGTCAGCCGCGTCGTTCGAGAAGTACCCACTCACTTGGTGTCGTTTTCATCAGGAACATGGGCGCTGTACCGATGTCATTTTTGTAATGATCAGAGCCTGGCGCCATCAACAATACAATATACTTGAAAATTTGGTTCAGAACAATTCCCGAGATAGATTTCATACTATCTCCAAATTCTCATCTTTCAATTCGAAGCGCAGTAACAGTTAGTGAAGTGATAGGTATCGTAGAGTTTCCTCGAAGCCTAGGCAGCTTACTCCACTCAATCAGAATTAGTGAATTATCCCGAATAAACTAATACCAAAGGTCTTCTTTTGATTGGGTCGAGTTATTGATTGATCCTATGACCCATATCAGAATCAAGTACGAGAATTCTTTTTACTTGTTCTATGACTTTTTACTTGTTCTATGAATAGAAATTATTGTAAGAATTAATTCAGAATTAATGGAATGATTGAAAATGGAAAATTCTATTTGAGTTCTTTCCTATTTTGATTTTTTTATTTGATTGTTCCTTCCGAAAGAGATAAGAGCTGGTGAATCGGAAACAATTCAATTACTAAGAATAGAAAAAACTTTGATTTTCTTATGGAACATACATATCAATATGCATGGATCATACCTTTCGTTCCGCTTCCGGTTCCTCTAGCAATAGGAGTGGGACTTCTTCTTGTTCCAACGACAACAAAAAATCTGCGTCGCATGTGGGCTTTTCCTAGTGTTTTATTACTAAGTATAGTTATGCTTTTTTCGGCCGACCTGGCTATTCAGCAAATAAACGGGAGTTCTATTTATCAATATGTATGGTCTTGGACCATCCATCATGATTTTTCCTTAGAGTTTGGCGACTTGATCGATCCACTTACTTCTATTATGTCAATAGTCATTACTACTGTTGGAATCTTGGT